TTTGATGTCCGCTACTCGCCTTTTTCGCTACTCCCAACTATGTAGTATAAAGACTTCTGTGGCTGCACCCCGCTTTGTGCACAGGCATGGTTGAGTTGCGGTACTTTCCCTAAAAACTGTTTTATTGCTTTTTTACTAGTTGATGGAGAAAGAGACTGTCTCAGCACTTTTGACATATATTTCCTAGAACCTTGCTAGTTGCATGAATTTCTACCGGGTTCATGTTGTGTCAATTTTGGCATGCCGTACCCCGGAAGATAGTTTGGAATGCATGCTAATTTGGAGAGATTTCCCATTTTTATATGGTTTTGAATGTTAGCAAGTTTTTATGCAAAATTCAGAACAAGCTGTATCTGGAATAATTCATTGGTAATTTATCTTTTAGATTTTTCTCAGAGTGCTTGAATGCAAGCCTTTGATGAAATTGTACCTACGTTGCTGCGTGCTAACGAAGATGATGAGACCTCTGACACGGCACTTGAAGGCCTTCAAAATATTCTCAGGTTCTTACTAACTTAGCTTATTTTATACCTTATTCTAATTCCATGGTTGGTTATTTAAAACAAATTAGGTTATCCGAGTCCCGGATAGTTTTTATTGGATTTGTACGTTGTTGTAACTTGAGCCTTGTTAGAATATCTTCTTATCACTGTTGGCTATAAAGGAAGATGACATCATCCACATCACCACCACGCCCAACCCGAACCAATCCGCACCCCCTCTCGATTATTGGGAGGCGGCCTACTTAACAGCCATCCAAAGCCCTTAATGGTTGCTCAAGCTACCCACATTCATAAGCTGCTGGGCCCTTTCTTTATGCTGCTCTGCGGCGGGTGAATTAAGAGAGGTCCGAGATGTAGTGACGGGGCTAGGTCCCTTCCAGTGACTAGTCAAACGCTGGTAGTGGAGTACCAGATCTACGTTTTTCAGCTAATAACCAAGGAATTGACGGCCTATCAAGGAAGGGAGTTTAGTTGGGGGTTACCAGTTCTTCCTCCTTCTCCGCTGCGGGTAACGTCCCGAAATTCGCTCAACGCTTTGTTCTTTTTGTGTAGCTCTGAGCTGGGTGACTGTGGTGTCGACGAATCTGACATCTCCAACCTTCAATCTTTAATGCATAACCCGGGCTCTACTTCCCAAGAGTGGAATTGGAGTTTCAGGCTTTTTTCAATAGAGTCAAGTCCCTGGATAGGTCAAGTGTGGAAGTTCTGCGGTCTATGACTGCTGTGTTCCATATCTTTTGTCAGTTGCTATCGAAAGCGTGTCCGATCTATTCATTGTGTAGGATAGTTGGCTCTAGCCTAATCTAGAAAGGTATGAAGTCAGTATCTACTGGGTTCGTTCAAATGTTTAGTCGGAAGAACGCGTCATCTCTGTTCTCAGTTCGATTCCTCGTGTTTTATCTATATCAATTGTCCTTGGTCTAGTGGTGTCTGATTCCCAGATCATCGTTTTGAATTGCTATACCCTAAGAATGAGAGTAGAATGTAGAGAATAGCGCAACTGGTCATTGTGTTTATTCCGCATTTGAATCGCAATTCTAGCTCCTATTCCATGATGAAGAAAGTAAGCATCATGCAAAGAGAAGGTGTGTAGTGTATGTTCCAGGGCGTAGCAGCCAAAATCTACCAAGTTTCGTTTTTTCGTTGGTTGCAACCCAAGTCATTGATTCCTTATTTCACTATATACATACGCGCGCGTTACGTTAATAGTGCCAGGATTGCGTTGCAGTCAAATTCGATCATATTAAAACAATAGCGGAAGTAGTGTTCAGAAAATAATACCGAAGTCAAAAGTAAGCTGTCGACTCGGATGAATGCCCAATAAGTGCTTTAGGCTTATCTTTGGTTTCGGCGGGTGGGTTCAATGATTATCGTAGATAGTAATACTGTGCCTATAGTAAAAGTAAGCTATAGGAGAAGTTGTCCAGCACATCTGATCAATGCGACTATATCAGTAGTAAGGTTCGGCATTGGAGGTTGTACACGGTGTTGTTCTGAGTTCTGGGCTGGATCCCTGTGTCAGAATGAGTTAAGTGACCTCTACCAAGACCGAACAGCGAATTACGGCTTTCATTGAAAAGATAGCTTTTTATTTTCCATTTGTGTAAGGTAAGTGCGGTTTACTTTCTTCTTTCATTTCTATAAATTCCAATTTATTTCACTTTAGGAAAGCTCCTCTATAGAACCATGAACCTTCTTTTCTTCCCTCAATCAGTCTATCGAAGATCTTCATCTTCCCGTGTCTTCAAGGAGGTATTCATTGGAAGTGAGCCTTACATGTGAGTAACTGCTTTTAAGAGCTTTCCTTTTGAGAAGGCCTTTGGTTATAAGACGGTGAGCCTTTGGCGCGACAACTTGAGCCGCCTCCAGCGAAAAAAAGATTTAGGATTGGACTTCCTTCCTCGACGATCGTCAATTTCCAGGTCTGCCATCTGGATCGCTCTCTTGAGGTCTATCACCTGAGGACTACATCGGCACCTGCCACAACAATTGTCCTTCCTATCTAGATATGTTCAAATCCAATCAAAGTCCCCACCTATTACACAGAAGAAAGAATGGCATTAGAAGTAGAAGGAAGGGGTTCCCCCTACTAGCAGTTCCTCTCCCTTGAGTGACTAGTGGCATATTTATTGAAAGCAATGAAACCAGCCAGGATGTCATTATACCTTTTCGTTGTTGCTACTCGCTGCATATAGATCTGAGAAGAAGCCTTGTCTGAATTGCGTAAGGTATTGTATTCAAGTTCAGGGAAAAGGAAAGGAATGAATAGTGTGGTATCTGCTTCCGTGTACCGAACGAAGTGCGCCATGGAGTGTGCGAGAAAGTGGTGACAGTATATTATGAGGTGGCCCGGACCAAGCAAAGGCTCGTACCCTACGTTCAAAGATCTCTGTCCGGTAGCCCTTAAAAGAAATTGGATTCGCATAAAAAAGACTTTGATACAGTAGCAACTACTCTTTTTTCAAGAACGCTATCTTCCGCTCGCTCGTTCCACTTCCTCCGTTTCACTCGCTGGGAAGAAAGACGGATGTGTGAAGGACCTGTGTACTTGGTCAAAGAGCAGAATAAGGGTTGTTACATATTTGTAGCTCAGTTGTTTGGCCTTGCTGAGTTGGGGAAGGGTACCAAGGGTGTTCACCCAGAATTGAAAACTGTGTTACTGTTTGAAGAACCAAAAACTCTACCTCCTCAAAGAACCAGTGACCATCAGATACCTTTGCACCCTGGTACTAAACCTGTCAACCGGAGACCATATAGGTCTTCCTATTTCCAAAAGCTATAAATTGAAAAGATCGTGGAAGAATTGTTGAAGAACTCTCTAATTCAGCATTCCACTAGCCCTTTTGCCTCACCAGTGTGACTGGTTAAGAAGAAAGATGGGAATTGGAGAATGTGGATTATAGGCAGCTCAATAACTGTACCATCAAGAACAAATATCCCATACCTGTGATTGATGATCTGTTGGATGAGTTGAAAGGTGTTTATTATTTCTCTAAGATTGACCTGAGGTCAGGTTATCACCAAGTGAGGATGTATGAACCAGACATTCCAAAAAAAGCCTTTAGAACACACCATGGCCATTTCGAGTATGTGGTGATGCCCTTCGGTCTTACAAATGAACCCGCAAGCTTCCACGAGTTGTCGCGCATCCTATCCTATATATGAAAATATGAATGAGGTTGGTACCGGTTAGGAAAGAGGGTATTCTGTGTATCTTGACTTCCCTATGGCCAAAGCTTACAGACAATCTCATCCCTTTTGTAGTTCCTTTTTAATATGAAAACGTTCGGAGCTCCTACCTCTCATTTGTCCCTTCCACCATTTCTCAAATCTGGCTTTCCATTCCGACGAGCCAACCAAGTCAAACCCCAAGGAGCTCATCTTACATAGGCATTCTTTTCCGGTTTTTCTGGAAAACCTGAGTTCTGTTTTACAAGTCTCGTGTCAGTTATGCTAAGCCAAGCCCACAGGAAATCGGTTAAGTGAATGGTAGAAGGTTTCACATTACCATGATAAACCCCTAGTTCATGCATATGGGCAATGGCAGATATTACCTAATACACCAAGAATCTCACATACCAGTCTGACTGTAAAGCCGAAGGACTAAAATGAAAAATACTCTCTAGAGTGTATGAACCCCTAGGTTGCAATAGATAGTGATAATTGGCTTTTTCTATAAACCCTAGAATTGGACAGATGTTGGGGTGTCTCACTGTACTAGCCGTACTTGCCACACTATCAAACAAGTGAAATCCAACTTGATTGAATGAAGAAATAAAAACCATAACAACCAGCCTCCTTCCAAAAGTAGATAGAATTAGGGTTTACATCACGTGGTCTTCAGTCGATTCATGCAAAGAGTTTGCGGGTCAGAGATGACCCTCTTCCAAGATAGGGCATGGTCCTCAATCTGGAAAGAGTATTCACGAAGAAGGGCTTTTCTTATGAAGTCTCTGATGTACTGTACCAATACCGGTCAAATAAGAAAAAGTGACCTTTTACATGTTAATTGAAAACGACTAAAAGATCATTCAAATTTAGGATTACATATTTCTAATTAGGATAATAAAAAAAAACATAATAAGAAGGTTAAAAAAAATGACAAAAAAACATACTCTTGTACTTTGGAACTTTTCTCCATGCCTATGCATAGTGCTACAACAATAAACTGACCAGAGATTAAGTCACTCAAAATTGTTACACATCAAAAATAAGAGCTCTTTTTGCTCTTTTTGGCTCTACACATTAGTAGTGTAGAGCTCGTTAGTAGTTACTCGCTGGTAACAAATAAGAAAATCAGCTTATCAAAGGACAAGCATAACTTCTATTATCATTTGGCTTTCTACAAATCAATCTATATGTGTGTTCACAAACAATTCCAAAATTACCTTCCTGCATTTCCCGATTTGCTATCAGCAGATATCTACCGCAAAAGGCGAATCCTTTTTTATATGGAGGGAGATATTCTAAAATAAAAGTGTGCACTTCAAATATATGTCAAAATATACATAATGAATGAAACTCAAATGGTATATCACACTGAGGTTGTGACTTGTGACATTGTGTACCATCTTCATACTTGAGGTAGGAGGTTCTTATTTCATGATATTTGAAACTAGAAATTCAGAGATAATTGCATTCGACTCAAAAAGGCATGCCAGAAAGAGTAAGGATTCTGGAATTATATAGTTGAGAATTCCATAATTAAATAGTAGAGAATTCAATCTTTCAGATTGCACTTGGTTACATAATACTGAAAAAATCAAACTTGACGAAAGCATGCAATTGCCAATAGTTAGAATAGAATCATCTCTTTTTCATTGGGATTAGATAGAGTATATTATCCAAGAGCTTGCTTTGGTCAACTTACTCTTTGGGGGGGGAATTCTCTGGTAAGAATGTAGGTGAGGCTATGGAATTACTTATGAAAATGAATTTCGATAGGGCGGAATTTCAGCGGAGAAGCATTTCCAAGGACCTTTGAGTCTGATGAATAGGAAGGATAAATTCTCCTATTTACCTCTGGGGGCCTCATACTCATCTTCTTTATGCCTCGGAGGAAAGTTCTGAGAAGTTAGTGGCGAAGACCCAGACTGAAATCCATGCTTACCACCGTTGTCACCCGCAAATGAGGAAAATAGGAATATGAACCTCGACTCTCTACTGAACTCAAGAAAGAAGTAACTACGAGAGATATAAGTACGCTGAATCTGCAGAGATCCAAGATGCTGCCGGAGTAAAGGATCGTCAACAAGGGCGTTCTAGTGCGTTGTAGATTCTTATCCAAGGCTTGTATCATTTGATGATGCCATGTGAATCGCTAGAAACATGTGAAGTGTATGGCTAACCCAATAACGAAAGTGAGACGCTAAAAGGGCGTGCTACTTTTACTATATCTGTTTTGCTCATATTGCAATACTGTTCTTTGTACCACTTCAAGCTAACTTGATCCTTAGGGGCCCCCCTGCAATGCATCCTTTACGATAGCCTTACTCACGATAGGAAAACAAAACATCTTTCTTTCTTTTTTTGTCGAATCTCATCACAGAACAAAGTCCGCCCGCGCGTCCCAAGAGATCGGACTCATTCCTTGCCTCCTTTGCGGATAGAGTGACTTAAATAAGAGCTGACTAAGCCAAGAAGCTGAATATGGAGCCATGCGGTCGTCAGACAGAAATAATGTTTTTTGGAAAGGGGAGATGCTCCCTCGTGAGCTTGTATCCAGGCCCTGTGGTCAGCTTTTTACTCCCGAAGATTGGATCACGAGATCAGACCCGATTCTCTTAACCTGCCTAAGGAAAAGGAAAACTTACTTTTTCTGTCTAACTTCTGTGGCTGGGTGATGGTATGAGTTTAGTCTCGTGTGGTTCCGGGCTCTAATCCCTCTATATAAGTGTCTTCCGTTCTGTCTAGGTTTAAGGTATATTCCCAGTGACCAAGAATCCAATCCAAAGTAGTATTTTTTCCTTGCCTCAGGCGAGAGTGAGTTCTATCAGGAGGGGTATGGTCAATGGTGCTGCTCGGTCGGTACTATTAATACCATTCCTTCTCATATCTGTATGACCTCTAGGAAGGCTTTACATCGCTCGGCATGATCCTATAACCAAGCCCTCCTCCATCTATATAGCCTTATTTATTTAGAAGCAATCGAGCAGTATGAACCACTGCCCTGCACATCACGGCTAACACCATTCACTACAGAGTTGTATGTGTAGGTCGCCCATAGATTAGAGCTCGTCTAGCTTCCATCAATGCATGAAAAGCCTTTTCAGCTTCAGGGTTCCAGTGAAATGAATTTTTCTTCAACTGGTTAGTTAGGGGTTTACTGATCAAGCCATAGTCCTTGACGAACTTTCTGTAGTAACCAGTAAGACCCAAGAAACCTCTCACAAGAAACAATTCTTCTTTCTTTACGATCAAAGTGTGACCAAACCTATTTCACAAGCACTTCGGCAACAGTGCTCATATTGACCAAGAACTACCTCTTCCCTCTTCTGACGTGAACAAATTTTGTACAGAACCATTGCTACGTGTGTTGTAATGCCTACGAAAGTACTGACGTAGTAGCTGGATGCCTGCCTTGGGCTTTACTGACTAACGAGTGATCTTTGCTTCTTTTCCACCCTAGCAACTACAACAGTGACTCTTGTTACGATTGAGATTTCTACATTAAGAAGGGAAGCATCGAAGGGGCAATTTCCGGGTGTTGATCAGATCCATAACTGGCGATCTGTCCTTATTCTTTCACGAAGAGCTGGATGAGCCGAGCCTACTACAACGTTGTACCTTATGGTTTCAGTTGATAGGGTTGTTTTAGAACCCACGCTTGAATGAAGACACTCTAGAATCTCATTTATCTTTCCCATACATAGTATAGTCAGAAAAAGCCCTTTTTCAAAGGATTCAGTGTTGGCATTATGCTATAGATCGTTTCGAAAATCAGGGGGTGACATCCTGGTATTCCGATTGTCCTAGCGCTAGCACATCGAGACCCTGCACCGGGCCCATTCGCGATGGGATCAGGGTTACTGACCGTACGATCCGACCGGGATAGCATAGTGACGCGACAGACAGTAAGAAAGAAAGACTGCTGCTGGCCCGAAGACTACTACCAAATAAAGATTGCCTGGAAGGGCTTACCACTTTATCCATATGTTCTGGGAACTTCAACTTATTCCAATGGCCGGAGGGGCACTAAGATAAAGTTCATCAGCTGAAGGAAGAAAGCCAGCAAGAAGACAACCTGAGACTGGAAATGCCAAGAAGAGAGAGCCGAAATCACACTGTAAGTGACCTAGTACCTAGAATTAATCTTCCAAGGTCTGATTTTCCGATCTTTGAAGGAGATGACCCAAAATGCCAGTACTATTTTGATCTCGGGTAAAAACAAGATTGGAAGTCTTTAATTGAAAAGGAAGAGCAAGTTAATGGTACAGAAGTTACAGTATTAACCAAGATCTGCCAACTTTTGACGAGTTGATTGAGGCAGTAAGATCACGATTTGGGTTCTGTCATGGCATGAGTGCTATTGAAGAGTTTAAGAGGGTACACAAAGTGGGAAGAGTGGATGAGTATATGGAGAACTTCAATCGGAGAAAGCCCTAAAAAACATACTTTGTTATTACGAGGGCGCAGTTCGTATGTATGCTGCTGCTCGCAGGCATGGTTATGTTTAGTGAGAGCTTCCTAGATTAGCCCAGTGGAATGGAATCGAGAGAGTTCCGTTCTCTTCAAAAATAAAGAATAGAAGGATAAGGTAGAGTTTCCCATGGGTCTGTTTATTTTCTTCTTTCTTTTCTTTACTTATCTAGTTGTGGGATCTCAGTGCATCTCTGGTCAGAGTCATCCGGTTAGAAGTATGACTGGTGCTGCAATCAATCACAAGTGGTCAGGGAGGTCTCCGTCCAGGCTTCCCCTACTAGTAGAATGCTTCAGGTCTGTGCTCTGCTCCCGGATCTTGATGACAATTAATAACTCTACACTTGGGCAAGGTAGGAAGATACATTGGCATCTGGATCAATCATCATTATGTATTATTGGGTTGACATTGTTCTTGGCTTTTGAAGGGCATACTAGCTTGATGTTCGTATCGAGCCAATTGCATATTATCTATTGATTTCGTATTGATCAAATTGCATATTATCCTAAATGAGGAGGAGGGAGTTACGTCACCACCGTTCAAAGAACTCTTGTTGGATTTCAAAGAGACACCCAGCGAGTAACTACTAACGAGCTCGTAACTACTAATGTTACGAGCAAAAAGAAGAGCGAGGAGGCGAGCCTCTCGGGTCGAAAACATTAGGCACCAAGACGAAAGAAATTGATAAAAAAACAAAGGCCCGTGCCTTCGTTTCACTCGTATCCATGTAAGAGAATGCGCTGCTACTCTCAACTGAGCAGGTTGGTATATTCGACCGGATCTAGTTACATCGTTGATGGAAATAGAGGTTGAATGCAGCTCAGTAAAAGGCACGGATGAATTACGTACGAAATGTGGCAGTCTTTATTTTTTTTCCCCGTCCATCTCCTCTTTATTATTCGCAGAAAAAAGTGCTTACTAAATATAGTCAGTTGACTCCAGTTTGCCAGGAATTCCTTTAGGCACTTAAAAAAGCTTAGCAGATGAACGAGGAGAGCTGGCGCTTTAATAATCGAGCAGCTCATGCTTTTGTTTAGTTCTCATCTCATTTCGGGATTATTTAGGAATTTCCCTTTTTTTATACGGGCCTACCGCCATCCAGAACCAGAGCGACAAGATAGAGTTTTTCATCAAGAAGGAAGTGAGAAGCACCAAATAAGGAAGGAGTCATTTCATAATTTCAGCGATAGTCATCTCGTAGTCTCAGTTCGTTTAGCAGGAATAGGCGGCGAGAAAGAAATGATTGGTTTATCTAAAAGATTTATTGCATGCGCTGAGAAGCCGGAAGGACAATAGCATTCTTACTGCAGTGTAAATCATCATGCATTCATTATCAGACATACATAAGTTTTCGAGAAAAAATCTGCGTCTGTTTTTTGAATTATTTTTTTAATATGTAACACACATCCCATCATCTCGCTTCATTTACTTACAAGACGTTACAGACCCGGAACAAAGAACCGCCTAATTTCTCACAAGCACCTACCTGTTTTACCTTCTACCATATCATATATTCTTCTAACTTCATTGTCTCATTGGTGCCACCATTGCTCAAAGATTTGACCTCTCGAAAGCCATCCAAGGCTGGTGCGTACTGGCCAAGCTCCTGCGAGATCTTCCCTTTGGAAATTAGGGATTTCACAGTGGTCAAAGAACCTTTCGACAATGCGAACGACGAAACGCAGGTCTTTGAAGCTCCGGCAACTTTCGACGAGTATCCCGACGATGATGTAAGTCACCTACGCTGACTACGGTGGCTTGTTGGGTGATCCGAAGGGCTCTAAACGCCAACCCGACTCCTGGGTTGGGTGGCTCCGTCACAACATTTTCTACCCAGCAAGTGTAACGTAAGTGGAACGAGCGAGCGTAAGAACGGGGGCAAGGCGAAGTTCTTATTGATAGTGGTAGCAGTGAGAACGTTGTATTATCGACCATGATTGAGAAACAACCCCGTCGAGAAACATCCCCAACCCTACAAACTTTTGGAAACTCACTTTCCTCTTTACTAATAGCTAGCTTTCTTCCGAGCGCAAAGGCCAATGTTAAATATCATGGCATGCATTCAATTCCAAGTCCCAAAATGGATGAGGATAGGAATAAACAAAGAATAAATAGAGGCAATCTCGAAGAGGATGCCTAGTATAAAGCTGTCCTCCCAGAAGAACTTTCTCAAAAAAACCAACGTGTGAGGGAGAAAGAGCTGACTTACTGCTCTGAAATTCCACCAAAGCTGATCGATCGGCGGTCCACTAATATAAAGAATTCGAATTTCTATTCCGCCTACATTATGCTCTTTTCCCTGATGGTTCCTTCTCCTAATTAGGAATTTGATCACCCACCTTTCCTATATCTCTCAGTAACTTGTCAAATGCTTAAAAGTAAAAGCTTTTGTACAAACCAAGGCGGCGGCTTGCTTGGAGGCGAGCAGAGGCTACCTTTATTCAGCTTTCGCTGGACCTTATGGGGAACTTTGGAGTTTTGCTTGGTTTTTCTAGTGCTTAAAAAAGAGTAGTAGCCAAATCAGGTTCGTGATGAAACTAACTGGGGCTGCTGACTTGATCGATAAGACTGAATTCCCAAAAATATGATTCTGGTCAGCCTGTTTAGAAAGACTTATTCTTTGAGAACAGCTATTGAGATTGAAACATAATCATTCTTTACTGAGTTTTGACCATCACTCTACGCTTCTTCCTTTCTATATAGCCAGCCCTAGAATGAATAGAGAGTACATTGACCTAACTCCCTATTCTGCTCCACCAGGTCTCTTAAACATTAGATGAAGCTTATGGGTGGGTTTACCTTGAATAAATCAAATTGCTGCAGTTCTTGGAGCCGCTCATCTGGTCATAGCATGGGCGACATGGCCGAGGTGGGAAGTTCGTGTGGACGTGGCGGCCGGCGTGGGGAAATCTTTCTAATACTTCTTAAACTCTACACAAAACACAACCTCTTGAAATGAAAGAAACTTCGTTGGCCAAGCTATTCCTATTTTCCATTGGCATAAGTGTTTTCATTTTGGTTCTAAATAATCTATTTCGCCGCTTATGCTTATTTGCAAGGACTTCAATTTAGGTGTAAGGTACTCCAAATCAAAAAAAGGAGTACTCCCGGCTCATGGTCGAGTTACAGGACGACTTACTTTTCTTAAGCAATGCTTGGCTTATAAAGCACTTAAACGAGCCCCATATTAAGACAGTCGAGGTGCAAGCTTAGACAAGGCGCCGGCAAAAAAGTCCCGGAGCTTCTGGGTGGATTGCGAAGCTAGCTCTTGGGCGAGTAGGAAAGCTAGGAAAAGGGGAAAGGTGTAAAAAGGTCAAGCTCGGAAACCAGTATTTTTGTGGCCTGGTGCTTTAAGTAAGTTCAATACATTGCACGCTCCTCTGTATCTTGCCCTGCTTCCTTATACCATTTCTTGGCTTCACTTAAAAAAAAGAAAGATCTCAAAATATCTTCAGTGATGTGGCGGTACTTTCTCTGAGCTACGACTCCTTATCTTTACCAAGTCGTCCATCTTGTTCTTCTTACTCTTCTTTCTTTCTTCTTTTCTTTTTCAGGATTCAATCCAGCCACACCTAAGTGAAGAGATTAGAATCTCTCGCTTGCCAAACAAATATGTGATCTTTCATTATGTCGTCTTCATCTACTCCAACTACTCCCAACTACTCCAACTACTACAAACAAATCACCTATTCTCAATATTGCACCTTTTGGAACATGTGAACCCGAAAAGATGTTCAAGATCAAATAACCTCGGAAGTACTCTTTTCTAAGCGGACCATTCTCAGTACAAGACTAAGGAATCCGTTTTTGATGTGGTAGGTGATTGTGTAGTGTGCAGTCGCATAGCTGTATCGGGTGAACCTTATGGTGAAGAAGGGAAGGATGAGGGAGTGTTATATCATGTTTTGATAGAATTATTCCCTAGTGGTATTCTTTGGCCACAGTGTATTCTATCCTGAAGAGAAATCTTTTGGGTGTTGGTGAATTCGTTGTTGTTCCACTTCATTCATTCGGTAAGGGCTTGCGTAAGATTATGGCTTCTGATCAAGCTCCTTACTTCTTCAACTATACACTCCATAAGGCGAACATGATGTTCGACCTGATGAAAGTTCGAAAGAGTTACAAGCTCTGGGATTTTCCAGACACGGGTGCTGTAACTACTAAGAAAGCTGTGCCAAAAGATATTAATGGTGGGGGTGGAGTTAAGGGAGGTGATTCGAACCTCTCTAAAAAAAAGAATCCGCATAAAGCAGCGGACGGAGATACTAAGGAACATCCCTCAGAGGATGCTAAATCTGTACAGGAGGACTCATCATCTGATGTTGAGCAACCACCCAGTACAAAAACAAGCTGAGGATGATGTGGTGCTTTTGACTTTATGGGGTGCGAGCTTTGCTTTTATGGTCTTAGCTTATGCTCTAAGCTAAGATCTTATAGTGTGCAGCACTACTAAGTAGTTAACCAAGGTAGCCGACGGTACGCCTGCGGCTGGATGGAATCCCCGAATAGAGTTTGAGCTTCTTTATTCTTATAGTTCTTTATTATTCTTTTTCATAGTATGAGGCTAATGATCCAATAAATATAAGATCGGCAAGCACAGAAATTTGAGCCGATGTAAGCGAAAAGCACATACTCATATTGAATAAAACAGGTGGCCCTGTCTTATAAAAGAGTAGAAAATCAATCAATAAATAAGAGCCATATTACTTACTAGCATTTCCATTATCATTCTTTGAAACTCCACTAAACACCTCTTCTTTATCAGCGACTGAGTCTCTTTTAGACACAGGTAATAAAGGTAGTAAGTGTTTTAGTATAGATTCAGAGAGTCCGTCTACTCGCATCGGAATAGTATCAACCCATTTCTCATTTTGATCATACACTTTAACCCTTTTGCGCGATTCTGGCATAGCTAAGAGAAACTCAGATGTCTTAAGCCTAACAGACATAGATCTGAGATCTACTGTGAATGGATTTGTTATAGTAACCTTGTTCGTCTAATCTTTTAGACTATATTGATTATTATACCATTCCCGAGTGACATGCTGTTTTGCTGCACCCTTATGAACTAAGATATCCCCTTTTTCTTCTTCAAACAAAATGAAACAATAGGATTTAGGTGCAAGAAAAATTCCTTCTCTTACGCGATACTCCAACTTGAACTTACCAAGCTCAGTGGATGATATTAATTCTTCAGGTAGAGGAGAACAACGAACTACTGAGTCTGTATCGGTATAGAAAGAGTCAGCCCTACTTCTCTTGGGCTCGTTGCACTTACGTTACACTCGCTGGATACATGTATATCCGTGCATGAGCAGTAATGGCAGCAGCTATTTGAACAGCTGAGTTCCGTGGAGGCTCGTTAATAAAGGTTGCTTTACTACTATCATATGAAAGATAAGAACATAGCCAATAAGCATTTCCCAATGCATGAGCGAAACCTATTTAGAGTTAAAAGATATTCATATCGAGCATGTCCACAGATTTATGATATAGTACTATTGGGGTTTATACCAAACCTCCCATAGAGACTATTCATTAGTATCTTGTAAACATAAGCTAATCCAGTATTTCCCTCAGCCTTAGCACGAGATCTATTTTCATACATATGACCAACAAATCCTGCAAATAATCCAAATCCCTTCTCATATAGATACCCACGTAGAGGTGTGATTGAGTAGCCTATTGATCGAGCGTATTTCAGCTCCTCTGAATAGTAAATACCTATGAACTATCCAGTTGGAAAGATAAGAAGCCCCTTTTCATCACGATATGGTAGGAATGGTCTTTTCATGGATTCTGGACATTTTACATAAGCTTCCATAAAACCATATAAGCTTTCAAGTTCATGATGTACCAAATTTCCATTCCATTTAGCTGGTCCTATGGGCATAGGGGAATCTTTCATTACATAAGGATACAGGGAGTTCACATCATAATAGAATAGGTTTTCCCCTTTAGGTAAATAAACATCTGCGTGTCCACCATAGATAGTAGCCCCTACGAATAAACTCGTCGGCTGTTCGGAATCGCAATAGGAGTATGAACATCGTTGTCAAAATGAAGTCTATAAATAGCTAATGCAAGGGAGGATAAGGTTATTTTACTTGTTATATAAACATAAAAGTACTTCAAGTATATCTGTTGTGCCTTGTGCATTATCCCACCAAGCATATATATATCCTGCTTCATATAATTCACTAACTCTTCCTTCCTACTATCTAAATTAGACATACATACAGTTGAATGATCCACATCTCCTTTAGCACCTAGTTCAGGACAGAGACTTTCACCTAACGAGCGGAGAGAACCAGGTAACCATTTCATCGAATCTCGAAACACCACTTTATGCTTGTAAATCATAACTTAAAACTGATAAATCTCCCCAGCGAGTAACGTAGGCACGAGCTCTACACTACGGCATGAGCTCGTAACTACTTTAGAGCTCTACACGTAGGCATGTGTAGAGCCAAAAAGAGCCAGGGAGCGAGCGGAACCGAAAAAGATTTCCTTCTTTAGGTTCGGCCTTATTCTTATTAATTAGGGGAGTTCCGGTAGCTACCAGAGTGGATAGGATGGATTCAAGGTAAAAAGGCCTTTAAGAAAAGTAAGGTATCGGCTTTCGGGCAGGCTTGATAGTTTAGAAGTGATGAATAGAGCCAAACAATAGACCTTTTTTTCTTTATTAAAAGAGCAATAGACGAGTTCCACATGTATATATACTAGATCTACTAATGGAGCAAGTAAGACGGAGTAAGTTGCACTTATTCAATTGACTGACTCCTTTTGTGGGCTTCCTGTCCGGGTCAGGCAATAGGACTTTTTCAACAACCTTGGCTGCTGCTTAATTGTTGAGGACATACTCTCAGAAGCTCGTCTATATTAGTCAAAGATGGAACTACTATTCCTTTTTCTCGCTGCGATCTTATACTTGAAAGAAAGAGAGTTCTTTCACAACCCGCCACTCGCTCAATCAAGTCAGGCAGGAATCTTTGTATAAACCATTTCTTTTCACTGCTAAAGCTTTCCTTTTAGTATCCGCAGGAAGATCGAGTAGGCAAGAGGGTCTTCCACCGCCAGTTTCAGGCGTTCCAGTGGGGGAGGTAAGGAGGAGGGGACATAGCTTAAAGTGAAAGAATTTAGTGAACTCCAGCAAGCCGTGACAATAGAGTATACAAGGTGCGAAGCAAAAGAATTCTTTAATCGCTCGCTCGAGGTTCCGGGGGATCCAGTCAATCTCTGTGTTCGTGACAGAAATTTTCTAAGATCATTGCCACGTTCAATCCGTTACCGATTCTTTCTTTTCATGAGATGAAGCCAAAGCTCTAAATAAGGGCATCGGCTTTGCTGCCTGCTTCGTTATTGATTGGGAAAGGATACCTTTCCTTCACTTCCGGGCATTCTCTTTTGCAACAAAAAGACTCCTCTCTTCGACCGAAATAGAAATGCTCCATCAATCTATACAAAAGTCAGAAATTGCTGGTCTACCCTCCTGGTGATCGAATACCACACTTCTCTTTCCCCTGGGAGAAGATTGGTCTTGGCCAAGTCGCCGAGAGTATAATCGAGCTCGTACCTTATCCATCAATAGGTCCTCCGTCACCCTTCGTACTAAACGAAAGAAAAACCTTTGTGTCCCTTACTTGCTTTATGGCTTTCTTTCCCTTTGACTAGGGATGGGGAGGAGATGATTCCTACTATTTTGATAGAATAAGAATATTCTTTCTCCTAAGCAAGCTCAGACTCTTTCTTATATATAGGCTTGACTTCGCCTATTCAATTTGATCTTTCGCCATTCCAAATCTGACACTTTGACGCATTAGCCGCAGCCTTAGGCTCTTGGTTTTCTTTCGTAAAGCACCCAGGTCCTTCACCCCTTCAGATGTAGATAAATAGAGGCCCATCTATTGCTTCGGAAAAGATAGATTCTTCCATTAGGAGTGATAGCCTACCTTTATATTAATATAGTTCATAACGCATCAGAAATCACCATTGGCCGTTGTGCACGAAATCGATTATTCAAGTCAGCTTGGAAGGAGAGTTTCCAGCAAGCCATTGAAGCTTGGTCGAAGAACTATATATACGAAATTTCTAGTAGAAAGGTCCACTCGAGAAAGAAAGCTTCAGAAAGAACTTCTCCAGCCTCGGCACCCAGTTCAGGAGATCCCGCTATTGCCGGCACCTCGTCTATCATTTGAAACAAGGACACTTTCCAGTCAAGCAATGCCTCTTGACCATATACCAATTGAAAGCGCATCTTACCTGGAGGGAAAGCTCTGGTACTACTCCATTCCATCATACCAAGGAGGAGCCCTCGTCATATAGTTAGTTAAGAAAGTGCCTGCCCTACTCTTTGACGCTCCTAAGGAAGAAGAAAATGAGCCAGAAAGAAGGCTGACTCGGGGTTAAGGCCTCCGTTCTAAGCCACATGTGCTACCTATTCGATTTCAAGATGTCATATCACATTCTGTCTTTTCAAGCGAAAAAAAACCGATTGATTCAGCCAAGCCAACCTGCGTATCTTTCCTTTGGAGCATTCAAAAGTAATCCAACCTCGAGAGCAGATAGAGCATCCGAAAGTACCGATCATCCCTCTTTTCAATCCTAAAGTTCTGAACTCACTACTACACAACCCTCGAGAACTGAGCTATCGTATGCTTTCCTTTCTTGACTTACGGATGCTTCAAAGCTCTTTCTTTAGTGCTTGCACCTGATGATTGCACAAGAAGGAGAAGACATAATAAGTGAACTTCAGAAAAATTAGTTCAAGAGTAACTCGTTCCAATTCTGCATATGGTAAAGCATACTAAGGTCACCAAAGAGCCATGCAATCAAGAAAAAGCATTTTAATAGAATGGGTTATCTACTGGCAATTTGCCAAAATATGGAGGCATTTAAAGGCACTTCCATAGCCAGATTTGATCAAAATAGATCAAGATCATTATGATGATGTCTTTCATCATCGTCCCTCCTTTATATGCCATGTACATGATCAAAATCAAAGAAAGAAAAAGAGAACATACAAGCACGGGCTTCCCACCAATGACCATCCACAAAGCACCTTCACTATCCCTCTCTGAATTTGTACATGTCTCAGCTTGACTACCAGCACTTTCAAAGGGACTTCAACTGCGGATCCAAGTGTAGATCTTTTCGTACTCGCTTTTCACATAAATAAGGCCCAACCTGCTTTTATGTGAATTCGGCTTGTCACAAGTATTTCTTTCACTGCGCTCGTCACCTAAACTCAATGCGAGCCTCACTTCTATTTACTACTGTTACTTTTTCATTTGACAATAGGGGGAGTCATAAAATTGACTGACAAGGATTGGTAGGAAAAAGAGATATAGCCACAGAAAATGAGACAAGAGGCTTATGCATTCGCATTCGAGAAGGGAGACGCGCCGACCAAATCCTATCATCTATCTACGGTTCTCCAACCCAAGCTTGGTGATAAGTCACTCCTAAACAAGAGAAGAATTTCAATCCAATTGTTAGTCCAGCTTTCCAAACTTCAGAGGCAATTCAGTAGATAGGAGTGAATAAATCCTAATAAATGCTGGTGACGCTGCCTGCCGGGACCAGAAAAGCTATTTCCTACCATAAACATAGTGAACTATTTCTTCTGCTGACTATCAAGACTGCTTCTCGCTTAGCTCAGACAAAGCTCTACTCTAATCGTTGGCTCGTCCGAACGTGGTAATTTTGATTCACCGACTTCTGAGATGTCAGCTATTGATAAAGAAGAGACCACCTTTTTGTTAATTTTGGCATAGCAGTTAGAATTCCATCCAACCGTTTACATAATAGAGGCGGGGGGGTCTTTCTCTCGAGATGTATGACCAGATCCTTTATTTCCTACACCCGGAGAACATTGAGGAGTAACTGATCGACTAAACGCCAGTCCAGCCGTAACAATAAGAAGAGGAATTAAGAAAAGAGAATGATACAAAAGTGCTCTCTGGTTCGTAACGAACGTAGTTACGAGCGAGCCAGTGCAAGTCCCGGTTGCAGAAGCTGAGGCAGCGGATGCAGCTCAATCAACTCCTGAGGATGTAGTGGATGAGGCGCTTACTGCCATGGAAGTGGATAGGGGCCAATCCTTGATGAGCAACCTGTGGTCTATCAATCACCTCCCAGTGACCATCTTCCGAGGACTCAAAGAAAGTATACCCTGCGATGTCCAGGATCATCTGCCATACAAGGGCCAAGAAAGAGCCCATATTTGTTCTACCTCCGGTCAGATCCTAGATAAACGGATTGTGGTGGGTGTGGAACTTGACTATACATTTCTGTAGATCCACAACTCTTTCCAGACTCACCAGCATAAGCACTACCTCTGTTGTCACCTGATTGCCCTTGCAACGAAGCATTTAAGCTGACTGCATTTGTTGGTCCCTCTAATGATGTCTCACATAATTGGTGATGCTTTCTAGTTGCTTTGTTTATTTGTAGGACAACCTGATCCATGAAACTGTGCACTGGGAATGGCAGGTAGAGCTTGTTTTGCTTCCTTCAAAACAGAAGAGAGAAGACAAAACCGACAATGAGAAACTTCCACCATTGCTCACTGAGTCATCAAAGGAAACCTCAATAACTTGCAACAACTCACATTTGGAATAAGGAATCGATCGTCAACGCGCCAATCGATCTGGGCTCGAATCCCCTCTTGACTTTTCTCAGTCAAGTGAGCTACTTTCTCTCGCTTCACTTACTGGAACTCCTCCTTTGATCACAAGCATTTGAGACAAGATGCCTTCCTTAAAAGCTGATTGGTGAAAAGGAGAGAATTGACAGAAAATTGAATTGAAACTCGTGATTTTGGAAAGGAATTTCTTTTGTCCTCTGCCAATTGTCTGAAGAGAGCCGTGAATGCGCTTACCTTTGCATTTGCTTTTTACCAAACTTGACTTCTTTGATCTCAACCAAGCAATGGCTAACGCGAAAGCCGTTGTTGCAACTACACCTTACTTACTTGCTTACCTGACTTAGCCCCCATTCAAGCAAGGGATTACAAGCTTGGTTGCTGCTATGTCCAGAAAAGTAAAGCAGTCCTAAGAAGAAGGCGCTACGCGTTGTCCTACAAAAGAAGAGAAAAGAGAGAGCGACGTCGCTGCGCGCCGCAACACGCTTGGGTTGCTCGATCCAGTAAGAGGTCTCAAACCCATACCACAGAGTTGCTCGATCAAGTAAGTGGTTTTGAACCCGATAATTTAAATCTCGATCTTGTTATTATGAGTTGTTCATCTTGGTAGTTTATCAAAACATTTTCCGCACTAGAAAAACTATCAATATCAGCTTGCCGGCTCGTCAGAGGATGGGTCTGTGCTGATTCAGAAAGGTATAATTGTCAGACCATCAAGGCGCATATTATGAGCTATCTGATCTATTGGCCGAGCTGAGACAATGGCTGATGTTTCATTTGAACAGGGAGTGTACTACATCGAATCGGTTTGTCTTTAGATGAAAGCATACTTTATACTTTTCAAAGCATTCAAAGAGATTGTTTAGCAATGGGTTTCGAATCTTTTCCGGAGCCAATAGAAATCGGTTTGAAGATACCAAATTGATTTACTTGGCGACATGCCGGGAGGTATATGTTATGTTTTCTTTTCGCCTTTGAGAGGAGATTTCTTGCACTACTTAGGAACCCCATTTTTTCCATAAATGTGGAAATGTTACAGCTGAAGTCCATTTCTACCAAGATTATTTAGTAATCAACGTATTTGCATTTCCAAATTCCGATATTCTATTGCAACCTCTAGATATGCTTGGTTTGTGCATAAACTGCAACTCATAGAAGTGAATGTGAGGTGCACATTATTCTTCATATATGTTCACTAAAGTAATAATAGAGTGCTCCATTCGTCTTTTCCATACGTTCACATAGTTGATTTGAAAAAGAGCAATTCAAGACCATGACAAGGTCAATATGTAGGGGTTAAAATGGAGGCAAAGCCAGAATTCTTTTTGGAATATGACAGGTGGGCCATGAGAGCTCTTAGATTGAGAAGAGAGCTAGTTTGACTCCTGTTGCTTTGGTTTGGATTTCAAGCAAGAACGAAATTCAAAGAAAATAATCAACAACATAATATATTAGTATCGGTACTCTAGTTAGGATCCATGCTAAATAAAATCCATTTATTTATTGGTTATTCAGTAAACATTCTTCACGACCCAAACTTGTACCTTTTCAGAGCGCGGTTGTGAATTCTTTGTTGGTGACCTACAGGCAATGATACATACCAATTTCTTACCAGGGGTGGAATTCAAAGCAAACTAGCGTCTTATGTATTGAGTGATATCAAACTTTGTTTATATAATTCTGAACGATGGGTGCAAGGGTGTACTTTTTTGTTTGCAAGTTCCATGTTCCGCTCTATCTCCGTTTCAGGAATCCTCACTCTTCCGATGAAAAAGTCCATTCGTTGACATAAACCCATACATATGATACTCCTCATTGCGTATCTGACCTATGAACATCCAACTCTGGCCTGGGCCAGCAATAGCTACCCACCTAACATTTCTTTCTACCCAAGCAGAGCATCAACTATGAAAAACATGCTCAGGTACAGAAGACAGAGATTGAGGGGTTTACTATACCACTGATAAGCTTTTCACATATATGACCCGGTCAGGAGAGGAGATACAGGAAGAGGAGAGGGAAGGAGGAAGTTGACGACCGACTTACCCACTGACCAACTCCTACTTTTCTGCCTACAAGGAGACTTTATCCACGGTCAAAAGAATCTCACTAGAAGCTCACATGCCAGAAGCACCCGGGAAAAGTCTTAAAGCCCACACATCTGAGATCAGATAACCCAACCGCGGAGACTGAAGCCCAAGATCTGCACCTTTCTACTCTGCCCCCCATACAACAGCATTGGACCAAAGCAGGCGCATAAAGCGTAGCAGATCAAAGCCATTCCACCTTTTACCACTCTAAAAGACAGTGGGAGTTGAAATAGCCTTTATTAGAGTCGGTCTAACCTGAACTGGACACCTTTATCATATCAAAGCAACTCCTACAATCGATTTCTTTACTACATGCACCTTCTGCTTTCACTTGATCCCCCGGCGGTGGGAACCTTTTGATCTAACTAAGCCCTCTGAACTACTTTCCAAATTTCACTCAAACTACAATGTCTGCTTACGGTTAGTTCTTCATATAACTATCAAAATCCCCTATTTACTGGGAACAGAGCTTCGGGCGGCCCATCAATCACCCGGAGCTCCTGATCTATCAAGTCAATTGTCGGACAACCTCAAATTCACTGGCTTAGATCCTGGAACTAAAGGTATTTTATGATCAAATGGTCTAGCTGGTGGGTCTCCCAACTGGTTATTAAACGGCTGCTTCTGGTCTGCTGTTGAAACGCTTTATCTGTACCAACGAACGGTTCCTGCTTCTTTCACTGTCTTCATCTCTGCTTCTGCTTGTCATGCTGGCGTAGCAGCTGCTGAGTCAACCGAATCTGCTGGCACTGGATCAACGAATAACGAAACTACTGCTACTGAAGTGAGAAAGATCAGATAGTTGCTCACTGGGTCAACTCGGACAAGGAATGAGAAAAACACATTTGGGAGTTTATTCCTTTCCTCCCATGAGACCGTTTGCACCACTGTGAAAGAAGCTTATTCACTAGCGGAGGTATGCTTTGACCTAATCTCTCTTTCCTATCTATTAGCCTTGCTACCGTTGTGGAGAGGACACCTTAGGCAAACGTCAGCCACTAACCTGTCTGTGGACTTGGACATGGAGCTTTCCACTTCCATTTGGCTCTTTCTGCTGCCATTAGACTCATACCAAAAAACTACTACTCAAACCTTCCCCTCTACTGACACCTCCCAAATCAAATCGGACATAGCCAATTCCAATTGATCATATAAGGAAGAAAGGATGGACAAATCCGAGCAACCTAAATGAAATGCCACTAACAACGAAATCAAAAGAACCTGTTTATGTGTAGATATCCTCCTCTTCATTCAGACCTTTTTCTTCCAACTCTCCCAACCTTTTCTTCTATGGCTTCTTTTAGTGTGTTTAGGCCGGTGCTTCACTGAGAAGGAGATAGTTCGTTCAAGTACTACCGTAGAGAACCCATTCAAGCAAGTCGCACCAGTACTTAAGCTGAGCCAAATTCTTTGAACCACCATTTGGTCTGGATGGAACACGCAATACATGAAATTGGCACGGAATTGATTCCAACCAAAAGAGCTAGAATGTACGGGGCAAATACTCCAAAGGCACATGTTCGACCTGCTTAATGGCATTGGAGATCGTCGCATCAGCACCCAATTCCTCATACGACTCCATAATTACATATACTTAGATAGCTGCCTATGGTAGGTGCAACAGGTTCAAGCCCAAGTAAACTGCGTCAATCAAGAAAGTATTCTACACTCATAAAACACAGACATTTCTATATCCTAGCCAACCAGAGGATACAGAAACATTTCAGCAAAAATGCACCAGTAGCCGCACACATCAGAACAACATCAATTCAGTAAAGAGAGAGCACCTTAAAGTAGCCGGGGAGTAAGAAATTCACTTCTTTTGGATGACTTGCGAGTAGACTCATCATGGGCTAAGTAAACGATCCGAATTTCACTTTGTCTTGCTGAAGAATAATAATACTACCTGCAAGCAGCAGGAAGGTCATTCTAGAATACGACCCGTGCCCAATGGCTTTCCAGTCTTTCCTTTTAGTTTGACTACTTACTCAGTTAACGGGATCTTTTATCCGAAAAGAAAGAATCAGTTATAGACTTAACTACACCGACTTTATAAACAGACTCTCACTAGCTATCTTAAGATATTCCTCTGACTTTTCTTAATTACCCATGCACCTTTATACATATTGAGATATCTTAGTTGATGATTTTACCCTCTTTAATCATTATAGCTATCCTGCTTGAATTCCTAGATTTTTGACTACTTTACTTATCTTGACGTTGAAACAACCGAAGCAAACACTTACTTAGTTATGAAAGCGGTGGTAGGAACAGGTATCAAGATCAGATTGAAGTGATGGGAAGCCTAGTGGAGGGATTGACTTCTTCAAAAAGACGTACATCTACTTCTTCTTCTTCGGGTAGTGTCACCTTCTCCTTTCCCTCCGGTCGTTAATACTCACTACTCACCATATGAAATGGGTATGGCTTAATCTAATACCTGATCTTATAAGTGTGTACATATCTGACCGAGCTATACCAAGAGCAATTCTCATACGTCTCTGCCAAGAACAAATGAAAACTTATTTGAAATGTACTCTCTTTGATGCCATCCCGCACCTATCTGTGCACTAAGATAATGGAAATAGGTTAGCACATCTGCCCTATGAACTGATCAGCAGACCTTCCTATGTTCGTTTGTTGGTGTCTCGATCAAAGCACTTTCCGATGAGTCGTCTTTCTAGTCCGCATGTCGATTCAAGGCATAATTGGAATATATACCGGTGTGACGTGACATTCAAAAAGTAGTAGTCTAGTAGCCAGCATCAGGAAGATGAATGGAATGTGCAGCTTAATCTTCTCAGTTTCTTCTCTGATTGGCAACAATGGATGGGGCACTCCCCGGGGTCTAGTCACCAAAGAAGTCAATCTCGTTTATGCTTCGTTATCACTAACAGGTGACACTCTCATTTGGACTCCGTTCTCTTATGGTGGTTGACAACACTTATGAAGTAGATCATGTAGTAAGAATGTTTTTGTTGGGGGAGAAAGGCTCAGGTGGTATCAGTAGCATCCTGGTGAAAAAAAGAACGTTAGCTATATGCTTAAGCAGACTCTGGAGAGACATGGAAAGCAGGAGATTTTTCTTTCTCGGTCTGTCCGGGGTGCTACTTCTAGGCAAACCTCCTGGGTGTCTTTGCACTCCCACCTCCTTTATCACTGAGCGGTCATTTAGGGGCCAACGCTGGTGATCCGGGCTGTTTCCCTCTCGACGATGAAGCTTATCCCCCATCGTTTCACTGGCTGACCTTGACCCTGGGTCATATCTAGTATTCATAGTTTGCCTCAATTTGGTACCGCTTGCGCAGCCCGCACCGAAACAGTGCTTTACCCCTAGATGTCCAGTCGTCAACTGCTATTCTTCCAACCGTTGTGTTAAGTCGATAAGTAGGCACGCACATATGAATTGTGTTCTGTTTTGTATTCTGTATGCTAGCTTCCTTTTCTTCTTTGCTTGCTTTCCCTTACCTTGCTTGCTTTTTGCTCCTTTCAAACTCAGAATACACATATTGATTGGTAAATCTCATATTATCTCTCCTGTTGGTCAAATCCAAATTGAGATCTTTCCTTCCTGCTACCTTAGACTACCTTTCACGAAGGGACGAGCATTCCGTACCCTCTCAGGATTGGAGCGGCACTGTGTCTGAGTTCATTGGTACTTCGTATTTCAACATTTAAGTGGTAGCCTTGCCTTTGATGTGCTGACCACCACTATGGAAGTAAACTAGAACGAAGGCTTCTTTGACCCAGAATAGTGAATTTTGCAATGCTTTTTCTCACCACACAGTAAGCTATCTTTTGCGGATTCCTAGAATCAAGTAGAAGTGCTTCGATCGGATATTGGTTAAGGGACTATAGGGAGGGATGACCCAAAAGGCGGTCTTGAAAAGGCCTACCCGTTGGCAGGAGATGTTGAAGTTGCGCATGAAATAGTCTATGAGATGTCGCTAGGCTAGGTAAACTAGAAAATAAGTTTAATGTTTCCTTCTCACAAATATATGCGCTGGGGGTCTATTTCTTTTCTTTATAAGAATGCTTGCAGATCTTTCTTTTTATTACGATGACGATATGGACCTCATTACTGTCTCATTTGCTTATATTGATATAAGTTATCTTTTTTTGACCTATTTATATTCACTACTGCGCTGCGATAAGAACTAGAACTGCCTTCGCGTTTGGACTTGATAAGGTATTAGGTCTCGATCACGTTTTGTTCCGGGTATAGAACTCTGGATCACAGGCTTAATCTACTGAATCAACTTCAGCTTAGCTCACTAAGTTCACTTACCCGAGAAATAGATCTTGAAAGTTTTCGTATGAGTCTACTAGTCAGAGGTTTCGATTTTTTTAGTTCTACCGGAGATAGGTATGGAAGCCACTATGAGTATATATCCAGGTATGCTTCTAACTTCACCTCACGCCATACATAAACGGAATCCCTATCATGAGCGCAACTGTATTTACAAGTTAAGTACCAGTCCTTTCTTGATTTGCACTTTCTTTTGAATCAAAAGGCTATGCTATGCCGGTACTGATGCTACCACTGGTGCTTTGCCTCCCCCACGGAGAAGCTACTCTACTCGTGCTAGTTAATCTATAATGAAGGTACGAGTGCTAAAGAATCTGCTGCTAGCTCTATTCATGATCTATAGGTTACGGATCTAGTACGATATGCCGCTATCCGTATTACCTCAGGGCTTTGCAGTCAGCTGATTCCAAACCAGTAAGCACCAGCTCCATCGACTAGCCACTCCTTCTTTAGCCTTACCCAGCTAGTATAGCCGACCGGTCCCTTCTTCGCTCTCTCGCTGGATGAACTTCGGTAGGCTTGTAACGCTTTTCCACAGGAGACTCGGGGCTAACTCAAATAATACGTGACAAACACATGCTCCGTTCTCTCCCATCGATTCTTCTGAAATAGCAACTCGACTACATTGAAATAGAGAATAAATGATATAAAAGACATCTTCTTTGGTGGAGATTTCCAGTGAGCTTGAAAGAGAAAGAAATGAGTCTTTGCCGGAGCGTAGCATCTTCTAAATGTTCTGGGGACCAAAAGGGAATAGTGAAGCATCTTCTTCTGAGACTGAGTCGGGGGAATCACAGATAGGGGCGGAATAAAAACACGAGGATAATGATTCCATAGGAATACGATTTAACATGTCCATATTTGAGATTGATTTGATTCGGAAATAACCTTTTGTTGTGAAAGAATGATTCTTTTTTGTTATGCCAGAATTGTCTTCTTTCTGACTTTGTCTTGTGAGGGACCCATCAAAGGAATTGAATAGAAATACTTACTTAAACGTCACGCTAGAAAAAGAACTCATCACTACTACGATAACGAACCTGCCCAGTTGTGTTAAGCATATAGAAAATAGCAAACACAATATCACGTTTTGGAACAAATCAAGAACTGAGCAGTCTGGGCTGTTGCCTCAGTGTACTTATTTTATTCGACTAGTTGTCAAAAGAGAACCTCATTTATTGCAGATATGTGCTTCTCTTGGCTCGTTGCACTTACGTTACACTCGCTGGGTAGCGAGGGAGAATTATGAATCCACATCTAATCAGTCTAGTACTGAAATAGGAAATGCTATGGCACTTATTTTCTTTCAAAGTGTAAGAACAAAGTCTTTTTTTCAATGAGAGCCACGACATCATTTCATAGTTGAAGTCTTAAGTCTTATTTCTTCAAGTTCTTTATCCGACATAGATATATTCCCATAGGCACTTTGCTTTCGCTGGCTTCAGAAGAGAAGAGCGTGGCCCGCCTTCAAAGGCATGCTTGCTAGCCCTACGTCAACTCTTGCCTACGCTTGCAAAAGCTCAGTTTAAGTAGAAGGAAGGTCACTCCTTTGATGAAGGAGACTCGCCTTGGGACTGTCGCGCTTCACTCTATGCTCCCGGGCTCCTTGCTATGCTATCTTTCTTGCTCCTTCACTCGCTGCTTCGCCAGAACTTTTCCTACACAACGCTAGAACGCCGGATGCAGGTATTAGAAAGGAGAGCTTACTTCCGGATCAAGACAGACGTATAAAGCTAGCTGTGCATCAACGGTCAGAAGACCAAAGAAAATCAGGATGAATCGCTCCTTCTGGAATCCCCTTTTAGCCGAGTGACTTCCCTCAAGCATTTCGTGTATTTGGCTGGGAAAAGAAGAAGAAGGGGCTCAGATCCTCGTTTACAAGATTCATTCGTAGGCAAGTGTAGTTTGTCAAGTTCATAGATTGCTTTTTGTCAATCAAAGAAGCAGTAGGGGAAACTACCTCCGGATGCTTGCTCCTTTTCTCAAAAAAGGAAGATTTTCTTTACGTCACTGTCAAAGGTCAAATATGGTGAAGTCAAAGCCTTGCAAAACATCCCCACCCAGAATACCGGATCCCGTAACAGGAAGAGAGAACTCCCGGTTAATGGGACGAAAGACTTTGATCTAAACGAATCGGTAGCAAGAGCTACTGAGGAATATGGAGTCACTACTCACGTTGCATTAAAAGTTGGAAACTTACTTAGACAAATGGAAGAAGAGAGAAAGAGATAAAATGCACTCTTTCCGGCTACTGTGCTTAGGTCAAAGCAGGCACAAGATGCTCCAGCCATATATTGATTCGCACCCCCTCGTCCATTGAACTGTGATGTGCCTCACTCAGGTGAGAGCGAAAGAACTTCCTTCTTGGGTTAAAAGAATAAGAAGAGAAAGACATACTGAATGCAAATCCAATAGTAGTAAGAAGTCAAATGCGTTGACCAGTCAGTCAAGCATGTATGCAATTCTGTCTAAATTAAATAGCGGAGAAAGATTCCACTCACTAAGGTTTTGAGTATAGTCTTCTTTCTTGTGTTGAAGCTGCTGCTTGTTCGAATAGAGTCCCGTACTTTCCATTCAAAGCTATTTACATGGTCCATATGTTCTTCATTTCCAATCTGACCAAGAAAAGAAGCAAAAGAAAGAGTTCGGACAACTTTCTCCATATTCTCCAATTGGATATCTTGACTCTGTGCGTGCAGAAACATTCTTTCATTAGCGTGCATTGGATGCTCACCTACTGATTCCAGCCAGCCACTATTATTATAAATAACCATCTATCTAAGCACCTAGTAGCACCTAGTAAACATATAGAAATAGAATGAAAAGAGAGCACGAGAAGAAGCAATTGAGAAAGGTTCTGAACTCCGTCAGATATGATCTAGACTTTTATCCTTTCTTGGATGCAGAAGCAATAACCCTAGAGATTGGTGCTTCTCTTGGCAATTCAACCTAGGCTGGCATGACGGTTCTACCTAAGCCAACTGGAAAGGCATTCCTATCCGTACTTGTTAATAGTGCCAGAGCTAAAGAAAGGTGATTAAGCCCGATAGAGAGGTAAGCTGAAGAAAGAAATACTTAAGCACAAGGCAACGTATGAACTCTGCTTACGGAGTGAGTGTTCTTTCTTTGTAGATACTATTCCTGAAAAGACAAAAGGAATGGACGAATTAGAAAAAAAAACTTCTCTTTTTCATGACATGAATATCTTGTGACACCTTTTCTTTATTAAGGGCTTCCGGTGCCGTGATAGGAGTGAGTGTATCCAAGCACATCAACTACCTAAGCCGCCATACTGACTACTTCTGAAAGCATTCAATAAGGATCAAAGATTGGGTAAGGAAATTGAAAGTGAGCCTTTATTAGGTAGGGAAGTACGCTTTCGGCAGTTCTAACTAAAGCCCACGCCTAATCCAACAGAGCAGGAAGGAGCTAGGGCCTATCGCGAAAGAACTCAAGCCAATAGCGTTAGGAGCTCGCATACAACAAGCAACAGGGCTCTGCACGAAGGTCTGTTCTTAGTCGCTTAATACGTTATGCATTTCCGGTGGGGCTAGCCGCGCATCCCTTTTCTTGCTTTCGTTAGCACATCCGCTTTCTTGCTGACTTCTTCTTCTTTCACTCTTTTAAGAGACTTGTGATCTTCGTCTATCAACTCCGCTATTTCTCTTTCCAACCTTCTTTGATCTTGAATGAAAAGTAATTGACACGGTTCTCACCAGCTGATAAGTCTCGCACCACTGTAGTAGGCATTGATCAGAAACGTGTCTTCTTTCTGCTTATGTGAATAGGCCAATTGCTATCATCATAGTAGTGCATCCGGAGCTTATAAGCAGTGAAGAAATGGTTAACTTGCTTTCAATGTAAATGTGACCAGATAGATTCTTTTGAAATACACCTCTAAGTATGTATCAGAATGTGCCTCCCTCATATATTCAAGCTATCTTTCTCTTTCAACAGTCCAAATTCACTGTAGGAAAAGTCGAGAGATCCTTTCGTACCGGACAGAGATTCTTTGCAAGGGCATCCGGTGAACCAGGAAGTAGATGTCAGGAGTCTTTCAATCGGAATAAGACCTTCCCATAGATAGAACTAAATCGTAGAGCCTCTTATTCCTCATCAGAGGCTTTATCTTCTACTTGTTTTGTAGGTGCTTGAGAAACATCCAATCGTGAGAAGTTGTGTAAGTAGATAGTAAATGCTTCTTTCTCTTTTTTCAATAATGTATCCAATTCGACTTCTGTCTTCAAAACTATCCATTATGAGTTTGTATAACTGAAGGGGGTAGACATCAGAATGGAATTGCTGAAGAAGGACGAATCAACATGCTGATGAGGCATATGAACGTCATTGACTGACAAGTAGAGTCTCGCGGCTACAATGAATGGTTTTGAAGCAGCTCAGTACCTCTTGCTTTGATAGCTTTGATCTAGGATAACTACGCTTACTATTTTCTAACACTGAAGCACGGGGGGCATCGCACTTATTCTTTCTTAGATTAAACTTTTGATGACATTTGTGTATTTCGTGGTAGTATTATCCTTTTGCCTTCCGTATAGACTGGGATCCTAATAGTCCGGTATCTCCATTTCCCTCATAGAATTATGCATATTAAAGCATTATTCAATATCTATTTGCATAGACACCTTACTCACTCGTAGGAATTCCTTCATTCTCGGGAGTTGGCGCTGTACGTACTGATTGTACTTGTGATTTTCTTCCGGAAGGTCGCATTGAGGCCGGAGGTTGTAGTCAACTTCCGATATTGATGGATAAGCACACCGGATGTTGAGATCCATAGTTGCCATAGAGAGTCAGTCCATTTCGTCTGGGTGGAATTCATGTACTGCTATTATGCCGGATGAGGATCACTGTGTCTTGTATTTTCTATAACATAATTATCAAAGTAGTTGCTCAGTCTTTGGTTCCTTTTTCTATTCATTTTCATAGTGTAGACTCTAATTAGGACCAACAGCCATCATACTAAAGAATTGTTGACATAAATACTGATGAGCTTCATAGGATTGAAAAGAACGTCCGTCCGCTGACAATCTTTGTATCAATCTCGTACTTGTTAAGTATGGCTTCCTATATTGAGAATGGATTTCTCCCAAGATTATCTCTCTGGTTTAGTGTGTCCCATATATTATATTGTTGTTTCAGGTTTTCCTCAGTTCATCCAGAGGCACGAAGTGTTGAATATAAGAATTCTTTTTTGGGATCAGTGAATTGATTATTGAAAGCGTCCCATTTGACACATTCTTCACGGTAGCTCACTGCTATATTCTAAGGCGTGGACAGTTTACATAGGTTGTGGTGATGTATTATTATACGTTTTCTCAACAACACTCATACTGTGCAGCTTTCTGATGGATAAAGTTGACAGACAAAGGTAGAGATTGATGGCTTCCTTTGCTCAAATCCGGATTCTGAGACTCACACGAACGACGCCTCTTTTTATTCATGCTATCATAGACCGGATGCCTATCTTATATTCTTAATGCTCCGGATGCCTATCTTATCCGGAATCATAGTTTCTTGGATAGTTGTATAGTCGAACTATGGCACAGGATGAGCATATCCAACAACCTCTATTTCGGCCGGATCAAAGATTCCATAGAGTTTGGCAAGATACCTTTCTTTCACTAGCTGACACGTGTTAAGAGTCCAAAAAAAGTCTTTCTTTCTTTGAAGCCTACAGAATTCCATGCTGCCAACCTATTGGATTTTAAGGCACTTAGTACATGTCAAAATAATGGGTGCATTTCATTTGCCAATCTTATGGTGAAGAAGTTCCATCGAATTGTGGCAAATTAGCTCTCAAATAAGGCATCTCTTATTGTTCCTTTGATTAGTGTCCTCAAAAAAGACCCTTCTTCTTGACTTCATAATTATTATTTGAATTAAAGCCTTGATGATAGTTCCTATTGTCCTTCTTGTTATTGATTCGTGGTCTTTGATAGGTAATTTTCTGATTATTTCCAAGATTCCCATTTTCTGAGCATATAGTGAGATAATTTTCAACGAGACAAATTGCTGACATACCTGCTTTGGTATAACAGCATAGTGGTCTAGTACTGCTATTAGCCGCCTACTATATGGTAGTTTTGACCAACGGGATCTGGTACTGAAAACCTGTATTGAACTTACGATTAATGGGTAGTAAAAAACATGAATAAGACGAGATAGATCCCATATAACAACACCCTGAAATCAACAAAGCCTGGTGGGAATATTCGTTCCAAGCTCTAATCGCCAACTCATAAGCCCTGACTGAATCTACTTGTCCCATTATCCTATTCAAACTCACCCTACCTATGTTCCCCTTTTTCAATTCATCCAGCGCTTCCCTCTTAGAACTGATGCTGCTGTTATCAAAGAGAGAATTGTCAATCCAACCGCATTGGTAGTGACAAAACTGGTCCAGTATAGTGATCTGGCTGGCTTGGTGGACAAATCAATTCAATTAATCTAGATATAGAAAATGAAAAGAAATGGAACTTGGTAGGCATTCTTGAGAATCCTTTGAAAGATATACAGATTCAGTGTGAATTTAGCTTTGATATAGAAAAAAGCTATGGGAATTATCAATCAATATGTCAAAATAGTGAAATAGTAGTGATTTCTTTGCTCATCCATAGAAAATCTCATGCATGTTTCTGAGCTTCACTTAAGAAATAGTGCCTCAGTCTCTTTACATGCTATAGCTGATCAAACATTTTGGATTGGTGATCCATATCTATTTCTATTACCGGAGATTCGTGAAGTATGGACTCAAGGATGATCATCCCCTTCATTTATTAACGTCGGTGGTTGCTATAGGACTATCTAGAAGCTAGCAGTTCCGCGCATGGTCTGAGTAATTTGAGAAATGCTCGTGTGGCCGGGAAAACCATGAAAGTGGCAGCAAAGGTCCTGCTTTTTCTCATTTCTTGATTGGTTTGAAATGGATATGATTATGGAATGTCTAAATATTTTTTGCCCATGCCACATAAACAAATTTCCAAATTCGCTTTGAAGCAGCAGTTTCAAAGACCAATAGAAAAAGAGCATTCGCTATGCCGCCCAATAAGTAGGTTATCCAGCCAGATAGTTTTCCTTCATTCTCATTTGTTGAGTTGCGAGAATGGAAGAGACGGGACTAGTCAAGTTATCTATTGAACAAGGAAAAGCCCAAACCGGTTGCCCTTTCGTCTCCCTCTTCTTACCATTTGAAAAAGTCCTGCCTACTCTATTCTGATTTGCTTCAAGCTCCAAGCTCTTTCCAAGCTTCACTCAGAGTCGTTCCGTTCCTCATCAACCGTTCTTCTCCATCTTCTCTCGTTCCTCAGATATCCCATTCCACTTTGAGGTGAAACGGCGCCTTAGGTTCCAGTCTGGATAATCCTAGATAGGTGTCTTCCCAATCTTCTTCCGATCAATGTAAGTTCCTCCGACTAAGCCACTTAACGTTCAACCATACACTATTGACATACACTATTGACAGACTTATGACATAAACTATTGACTTACGAGACGTCACTTTGACTTGCTTCTACTGTAACGTACTGGCTTCTTTCTACTTTGACTTGCTTCTATGGTAGGTAACGTACTGGTTGGTAACGAAGGTTTTGAACAGCTTTCTTTCTTGCTTTGATGCTTGATACACTAACTGTTCCTATCTGTGCCTATTGAATGATGTTTTTGCCTCAGGTAGACTATTAAGAATTTGTTTGTTATCGTGCAGAAGATCCTGGGTCAGTTAGGGACTCAGTCCAGAAACTTAATGTATTGGGTCTCATCAAAGCTATCTTCGCTCACCCCGGTCCTTCCTTCCTCTTTCCATTCGGTACCTAACTATTTCCTTCCATATTGAATAGCTTTTATCGGCACTTCTTCTTTTCCTCTGCTTTCAACACCTTACCTCTATTTTGAGATCAAAGCAATACCAGCAACTTTCAAACAAATTGACAGGAGACCGCTATATATGGTATTGAGGTCAAGCTTTGAGAGTTCCTACTTTGAAGTGATCGGCTAAGCAGTAAACCTGGCTAGTTCAGTAGTAAGATCAAGCAGTAAAGCGATATGTGAACGAAAAACCAAAGACTTTCTTGAGAATGAGGTACGCCTCTGAAAGAGAGGGAGAGCTCCTTGCTTGACACGTCATTTTGCGGTCTGTAGGCATGGAAATCCAACTGGAATGAGACACCAGATGAAAGCAATCAATCACTCCACCCCAGTCCATAAAGAAGCAAATGCCAGTGCAGCTTTGCTGGATGAGAGAAAGAACCGTAAGCATTAGATAGAGTAGCGGGAAGGAGTTCATACCCGGCAATCTCCATTGGCTTGGTTTCGTTCAAGAGATGAGGCACGGAGTGAGTGCAATTCCCTTTCCAAACCTTAACTCAACGGGGCACTCATCTTATAGGTCGAGTATCTATCTCCGAACCTACCCGAATGATTGGCCTTAGCGATAGCGAGTCCCCCTATAGGTCAGTTCTAAACCCCTATTCTAAACTATTATAGGTCGAGTAGCAAAGCCCCGTGTCTCATCAATCATGTCGAGCTTCTTTCGCTCCGAGAATCCCATTAAATAAACCTCAACCTGATTCCGATCCTTTGAATGCTTCGGTGGATGCGCCGGTTGCTTTCTAGTAAAGAGAGGAGAACATACTTCGCGATAGCATAAGACTTGTTGGAGTTTATAATACTTAGGGGTGTTGTACGTCTAACGGATGCGGTAAAAGTGAAGCTCCTGCTAGAAAAACAAAAGGCGGTCAATATACGAAATAAAGTAATCTGTATGTTGAATGTATCTTTGATACTAAAATACTATCTATTCAAATGAACCTGCCAATGCTAGTATCACCGGAAGCATGGAAAGTGAGAGATAACACAATTGTTCCTGAGGGAAAGCCGCCAAAGATCTTATCGATTGTGGGTGGATACTTAACCCATTCCAAAATGCCTATGTCCCATCGCTTTCGCATTTTCACTAGCAAAGAATATGAGCACTTTGATGTGAATTTGAGTTCAATTGATGGATACGAAAAGATGTGTGAGTTTCTTAAGAATAATAAACTTCAAGATCAAGAGTTCATGGTGAATAGTACTATGTGAGTGAAATTTCATTCACAAACATCGGGATGAGTTAGAAGAGGCTGGGCTGTTAATGCCATGGTACCTAGCCAGAGCTAACGCCCTCATGTCGTTTATGATCTTATCCGGGCTGAATTTTCTAATCTAATAAAGAAAAAAATAAACAATATAAGTTTGAACATTTAGTGGAAATACTGACAGGATTCAACAAGCTCGCCATGAACAATTAGTTATTGATCTAGCAGAAGCGAAGGCTACATACACGTTTGACTTTCCTGCATTTCTTTACTACTTTATTTAGAGGTAGGATTAAAAGGAGTGGATTCTTTAACTACCATGATCGTGATTGGACTCGTAGTATTCTTATGTTTTAGGATGATGAAACTAGTGTATCTCGTGCGTCAGAACGAAAGACAAACGTCTTGGCTCTGAAGGAAGAAGAATGCTTGTATTTTTTTATGCCTGGAGGACATTACAGAACATTCGAGACTATCGAATCAACTCACTCACGCATATTCCCTTGCTTCTGAACACTACGCATATCTCCTGTTTGTATACTCATCAAAACTATTCCTATCCGCCTAGTCGTCCTATATAGAGGTTCTGAGAACATAGCTCTCTCTGTGGCTTTCAGCACTGGGAGCAGATTTGTTTTGTTCACACTGAACATTATGTGAGTTTGAAGTAGTGCTCTTTAGTATATACTGGTATTATAATAATAAAGTAATGGAACCATCTTTGAACTAGATTTCTTGCTATCGTTATTCACTTTCATCTTTCTTTTGCTGAAAATCAGAGCTAGGTTCATGTTTCTATTTGTGTTACTTCAAGAAGAGGAAATGTTTTGATTATGCTATGGGATCTTTCCTTTGCAAGTTATTAGTTAAAAAATTGCTCAAATTCAGTCTTGAATCCTGTGTTCCCTTCAGTGTGGTAGTTGTGTGGCAAGTTGCTGGCCATGCAGACCACATGCCATATATCATGGTATAGGGAGTTGCATATATGTGGCGACCTAATCACATAGATAGACTGCGAGTGCCATATCGAGATTTGGATAAACACAACCAGGTCAAGATACATACTCAACTATTTATTTGAGCATTCAAAGTATTTCAGAACCTTGTGTTATTTGGTATGTTTTTCTACAAAAAAAGAATTCTGGGTTTATTTCTTATTAACCACTTCCTCTTTTGGAAGAATATAAAGTAGAAATTGACGTGCATACCTTTGTACTGTCTACACTGGTGAACATCTATACCATTCAGCAATCAAGAAAGTAAACTCAAAGGTAAGAAAAGGTAAGACTCTTTACTAAAAAAGGGCTTCGGCAATGCCTTGTAAAAATATCTTTTTCTATCTAAAGGAAGGCAAAACATCGAATTTCTTGCTCTTCTGTTATTAAGATTTTCATTCATATATTTTTCATATTTTTCCAAAAAAATTAATATAGCGAAAGTCTAGCTCGAATTAATATTTTGTGGCACAAATGACGTGGTAAGGGAGTTAAGCGACACGCTTAATTGATTTATGAATTTCCAAATTATTCAATTTTTCTAAAGTTTGCATTTAGAAAACCTCTTATAGCATTCTATTTGAATTTTCTGTTTGGGAAAATCTAATTTATAAGTGGCATGATGTGAATCCAGTCCGAAACGAGCAAAATCATTTGTCGCTTTTGTTATTTACGAAAAGATAGCCGACATGTGCAACACAAAAAACATTTATCCAAAGATGAAAGGACAGCCAACTCTTTTCTATGCTCTGAGAAGCCTTAGCAGTAGGAAAGAAACATATAAAGGAGTCAAATGATTCTATTTTGACTTTATGAGATCATAGGTATCACGACTTGACAAATAGGACGGAAAAATGCCATAGAATGAATCAACTTCATACATGATTTCTCTAAAAAAAGAAAAGAAAAAAACGAATGAATCCACTTACTCCATTTCCTTGGAATGTTCTGGTTTCATTTCTAATCAAGGCGTTTGGATGCTACACAGTTGCTACAGCATAGGCATCTAGGAACCTCCCTTTCTATTTTCGAACTTCACTCAAGTTCCTTTAGCGTTCCTACTTGATCTGATGAGGCAGTCAAAGCTTTACTTTATTACTTTAGGACTCGCTACGCCCCTTAAACCCTTGCTAGTGACCCATATTCTAGGATGAGGTTACGAGGAGGAGGAATAATAAAAATTGGATGAAGCGGATTGGGATGAGATGGAACAAGGAGATGAGGTACTTGAGCTTCATTTGAAACATAGGAACTTGAATTTATCTTTGGCCATGCTCCTAGTCAAAGGATATTTTAGCAGAAGCATGCTCCATAGATAGTTTGGTACTGAGATTGTGTTCCTCGGAGAAGTTGGAATTGCTTGCTTTTTGGCCACATATCTGAAGAGAATTACGCTGGCGTCTGCGCTTTCCATTTTTTCTAGATACTTCCATCATAGGGTAAGTAGTGGTGCTGTCATGGTGCTATATCGGTTTGGTTAATTTGCAAATTTCTCAATTCCTCAATGAAATAATTAGTCAATAAATAAGTCAGACTATTATCAAATAAGGTAAACTCAATTGAGACCAACTACACCCAAAGGGACGAATAGAACTTTAAGTCAATACAAACTCTCAGGTAGATGTAAACAGATTGTAGTGTTTCTCCTGTGCTTCTATTCACTTTATGAAGTAATTTTGATCAGCTTTTCTTGTTGCAGATGAAGGCTGCTATGGAGCAGGCTTTGCATCCTTTAATAACTGTGGCAATTCAACTTCTCTTTTTTTCCTTTTTTATGTATGAGTTTTAACCAGTTAATTTACAATGACTTGATCACCTTAAGTTCCACTCGAACTTTGATGTTGCCTATCAGCATATTGGGATATTAGTATGAATTTTCAGTTCTCCTTCTCACTTCTCAGTTATTTGTACTGTACACCTTATATTAGAGTTTTTTAAAATAGAAGGAAAGTAAAATGGAGGACTTGGCCTTGGGTGGTAGAGATCAAGCTTCACTTCAAATGAGTGCGTTCATAGAGATTTTCAACTGCAAATAATCCATTATTTTGCTCTTATTTCTCTGTCTTATCTTTAGTAGGGCATGGCTGCTTTGCTTGTGTTACAGCACCACTTGTACAATGTATAATTCCATTAACTCAATTCAGGAATTTTATATCGATCTGTTTTTATAAAAAACTTTCACAGATAAAAGACTACTTCCGCATCGTATGTCGAGTTTCAAAATACAAGAAAAATAATAAGGTAGTTCGAATATAAACAAATGTAAATCCACTAAACAGCGGTGAAAGTATCTTCATAGCTATCTTCTTTCTCGTCTAGCTTTCTTTTAAACAGGTTTGGCAAGGAAGGGAGAGTTGTGATTCTTGTGATGTACAAAGTCTACATCAATGCTGCACCTTTTTTCGGCACAGTCCTATTTAAATCTACCTGAAAAACAACACAAATTAAAGTATTCTCATCTGGTCAATTGAACTTCTTTATAAAGGAAAAAGAAACTAAAATCTCTTATAAAGAAAGGCTATTTTATTTCTTCATAGCTTACTTAGAGTTGAGAACAGAGTGAAGACATTTCACGGACCTACAAGACAAAACCAATGACAATCTTTAATTGAAAAGATCATACCACAAGAAACCCAGCAGTGCTGCCTTTCTTTTAATTGTGTAAGTTTGGTATTGGTGTGGGTAGGGTGCAAACTAGAAAGTTTAGCAGTCTGTCAAATCAATAGTTCAAAGATGTATATGTATTTAGTATTACAGACCAGTACCAGGCCTTACTTTCATTGTACCAAGATGTTATGATAATACAATACCATTAGAAATCCTGTTGGCTATTTTAAAGGAAATTTATTCGAGAGAAGAGATTGAGGTGTGGCTTGATGTGCCTCTCTTGGCTCGATAGCTATGCGAACAATACCATGATCCCAACAAATTGAGAATTACAGCTGAGAGGCAAACGGGATAAAATCCAAATGAGCTGCTATGTATCCCCAACTAGTGCATCTCCAACACACTTCAACCTTCTGATCTAGAGTGCTTCAGCACCTTGGGATCCTAGATAGAGCAAGAGAGATGAGTCAACCAATCCTAGTTAGGCTTCTACACTGATTTCCTAGTGACATTAAAACCTTATAGAGAAAAAAGAATCCATTAGAAAAACCAATACATTTAGAAAAATAGAACATGTGTGCAGAAGAAAACGATGGCAGGAGAACAAATATAGATAGGGTAAACAGGAGTGCGGATGTACAAACTACCATTTTGAATAAAGAAATTTCAAATAAATAAGAAGAAATGTAAAGGCAATCAGGAGCCTATTTTTTAGCTCTTTAATATATTGTATAAAGACCAGAAAACCTTGTAGGAAGAGTTCATCTTTCTTTAACTCAAAAGGATTAATATGAAAAGCTTAACAAATATAAGAAAATACTTATCTCTCACTGATAAGAGTAGGAGTCAGTACTTTCTACCAGTCTGGTACCTGTTAAACGAAGTCTCCTATTATTATTGAGCTGGGTAACATACGGGTTTATCAAAAGCTCAATGGAAGTAATTCCAAACATTCTCCTAAAGTAGTAACAGTAATCATACATGCTAAAAAGAAATCAAACATTCGCAGACAAAATCTCCCAAAAACCAAGAACCAAAAGGCTGCTTTAACCAATTCAGTTAACAAAGATTTTCACCTACCAAACAAGAAGATAAATGACTGAAGAAAGTCTTGGTAAAATACAATATACCTCCATACTCCTTCGTTTCAGGATATAGGTAAGAATTTGGTAAAACCAACACAACTCCAGGCAAACCTGCAATTCAAATAAAAAAGTATAAGAAACAAAAGGAAAATATGCCAGGCACGAGTGACAAAAAGAAAATAGCAGAAAATCCTAGATGTACCTAAGAACTTCTTTCTTAGACATTTCTTCGGACATTTGGGAGCCAGTATATGTTTTTGTGCTACATGCATATATCATCTTCTTTTTATCCTTGACACTAGAAAATGACAAGAAGCTATTAATTATCACCACTTTTTTTTAAGATGTCCTATTTCTTTTTTAGTTATACAATGATGACAGCATCCACCAGTACCAATACCACTACCACTACTACCAGTCTACCACTTCATTGACAAACCATACAGATACTCGTAGTGTACACACTGGTTCAACAGATGTGTAGGTTAAATAAAAATACCCTCCCACTACCTTGGCACAGGTCTTTACATAGGTCTCCACCATCTCTTCTGGCGTAGGCTTGGGATCTGGAAAATCCATAGTTATCAACCAGTGGTTATAATCACACCCCTCAAAATCTCGTCAGGAGATATTTTGTTTTCTTCTCAGGTCAGATCGGTAATTGAACAGCTAGCTGGGAAGAAGATTGAAACCCGGATAAGTGAAATTGGGGGGGGGAAATCGCTTGCTTTAATACAATACAAAGAATCCACCAGATAAGAAACGTCTCTCTCTCTCAAGACCTTTATTAACGGTATGTACACAGTTTACTCCTCTGGTCCAACTTCTTCCACAACTGAAGCATCCGCCTGGCAGTAATAGGAATTTCTTTACTATGGAGTGTTATCTTATTGGAAGATTGATCCTCTGAGATCAGCTTCGATAGAGAGAGGTATTATTATGTTTTTCTGGGCTTGTATTCAGATGGATTATAATAAATATCTCTCTTTTTTATATACTTGTAGGTTCTCCAAACTGGACTCGAGCAGGTCTGGCTGAGGATTTGTGAAGCCTGACTTCTGAGAGGCTGCAACATGATGAGTGTCTGCACAACCATTCGGTTCATCACCTACTCAGTCAGTCAGAAGAGATTTTGAAGGGTTAACCAATCCTTATTGCATCAAACTTCCTTTCTGTGAAGGCTCCACAGTTTGAACCTGCTGGACATGCTTTCCACTCTGCTGCTTTAAAGCTTCTTGCTTATTATAAGGAGGAAGAAAATGCTGGTGGTAGCAATGATCATTTTTCCAATGATAAGGAAGAGAGTTATATGAATCATATGATTCATATAGCACGAAGGGTCAAAAGAAATCTGGTGCGGTAAGCAACAAGACCTTTATGCTTTGTTTAGACTGGGACATCTTAGGTACCTGAGGAACAAATACGAAAAAAGCTATCATGAGACAGCTTAGAAATATCACCCATAAACAAGCTTGATGTTGATGCTCCGCCCTTGAGTCACTCATGACCTTTGTTTGAGCTAACTGCTGCGGGAGAGGCGACTTCTCTTTCACTCGGATTGTCTGTTCAGTAGTCGACGTCTGTGTTGTAGGCCCGGTAGTTATGATACTATCTTTAGCAAGAAAATCGAGAATTTGACTCTGCTCACAATTCCGCATTTTCAAAACGAAAATTGGCTGATAGGAAAGTTCGGTAATTACCGATTCATTTATCCGATGCCCGGTCAGCATTGGTAGGCAATCCTTCTCTTGCTCTCTACTCTGTATCTCAAGAAACCATACTTTATTGGGCTTGTATTCGATCAACATAAAAAGATAGTGTTGAGTGGCTGGGGTCTTTCTACTTATCCTCCTTCCTAACTTGTTGAACCGGCTCTGCTCTGTAGTAAAACGAATTATCGAGTTCATATGAGTGGTTCTGAATAACCTGTCTGGGCTTGAGGCGGTAAGAGCCCGATCAAAATAGATTTTGGTGCGTTATGCCAATATCCGTTTGACTAATAGAGGAACTTAACAAAGGAAGCTCTTCGTATAGGTATAAAAGATAATAACAAAGCTCTTTGTTCTCGAATACCGACATTTTACTTTTTGTTTTGATTAATTCATTTGAACTTGATAATTTTAGCGTTATTTCGCTCCGTTCTTTCTATCCTTCATCTCTCGCACGATCAGATCCACTTGCGATCTCTCTTTCTCTTCTTGCGATCATTAGCTTTCTCCTTTTCTCTTCTCTCTTTCTCGCAAGATCAAGAGGGGTGTCGATCTATCTCTTGTTTTAGATCTACTTCGGTCTTCTGCCTCTCGTTGATTTGATCTAGGGAATTTATTTTCCTTTTCCTAAATTTTTGCTAACTTTTGTTCTGTTGAATTCTCATCTTCTTTTTTGTTTTCGTGTGTTCTTTTTTACTGTTGAAGTGATAATTTCTCGTTAACTTGTTTCAATCTAATTGCGGGTATCTAATTCTTCTCCCTTTCTGTAGATTGAGTCATCATTCTCTCTAAATTGACAATCTACTCTTTTTCCTTGAGGTAATTTCTTTGTTTCTACTCTCAATTCTTATATTCCATTGCAATATTATCAGTAGCAGACAGCAGTACTGTCTTAGTCAATTTGTTTAAGTTAGACAGTACCAGTATCATCTTAGTAAATTCTGATTGATTGGCTTAGAATTCTGTGGCATTCACTTTAAGGGCTTTAGGATTCACTTTAGTTATTTATTCTGGTTTCACTTTAATTCATTTCTATTCACCGACGATGCTTTATGATTAAATTTCTTCTTTATATGTTTCAGTTTACATGGTTCCAGGTTGTCTTTAATTTTGTTTACCAATGTTTGAGTGTGATTTTATTTGAGTGAATCTTTCTGTTTTACCTGAATGTGGGTGTAAGGGATAATGAAATGATTTCAGATGCTTCTTTCGAAGCCCAATAAATCTTGGAAAAGAAAGTACTGTGGTTTCAGTTGTACTAATGTAGCTGAAGATTGAATTCCTAAAATAGGGATGTCTTTTGGGAGTTATGAAGACGCGTTTGAGTTTTGGAAAAAATACGCATTTTGTGCCGGTTTTGGTGCTAAAATCAGTAGTGGTCACAACCGAGATGACAAGCCGGGTTTTTAGGTGTTCTAAAGAGGGCTTGTCCCAACCTAAAAATGTTGAAAAAGCTAATTCAATTTGGTTGTAAGACTAAAAGTGATGTGAAAGTGGTTGTAAAAGATGAATTTGGAAACGATTATTGATCTTGTTCTTTGCCACAATCACAAGCTTGTACCTAATATGGTACAATATATGCCATGCCATAATAAGATTCCCCTGCATTTGAAAAGGCAAATTTATATTAATGATGAAGCCGGTATACCGCAATGTGAAATCTGTTATGGCTCAAGCCGGTGGTGTTGGTAGAGCGAATTTGACCGAGCGAAAGATCCATATTCGTTGGCTATGGCGATGGCACGAAAGGGTAAAGACTTGACTACTGGAAAGGTGACTTTGTATTCAGATGAGACAATTTTTTGCTACAAAAAGATAAGTTTGGTTTTTTTGATATATACGTGGAGCATGTGTCGTTATCCACACAGCCAGCAAATGAAACCAAGGGTGAGTTTCTGTGTACCTATGCCCCTTTTTTGTATCTGACAACCCTATTGAATATGACTACTGGTATGTCTTTTCATTTTAATTTCATATAAAGAAACAAAGAAAAGAGAAGGTGTTTACACAATCCTGCAGAGTGAAGAAAAGTCTTTCCCAGTGAAGCATACTCTAAATTCATTCATTTTGTTTCTACTAGCATGTATGACATCCAAGACTATAAACCGTTTAATATTTCTATAATTAACAATTCATTTGTTAATATTCACTTGTGTTGCCTGGTTGCAAGGGTGTATGAGTAGGCACAAGAGAGGAACAATGAACAAGATTGCTCCACTTTGACAGGGTTCCACACCACATTCAATTGAAGAAATGTAGACATTACTTATTAATATTTTGCATTATCTTTTCCCAGGCCATTACCATAACTTTTTTTTACGTTCACTAGTTCAAGGCTTTTTAGTAAAGGTGATTTCTTTCTGTTATTGGACTCATTTTTCTTCCTTACGTTTGGAAATGGGTGTGCAGGCATACATATTTATGATCTATACTGAGAGAGGAAGTTCTGGTGCATATCCTTTATAGAATTTGGGTTTATCCCGAAAGAAATAAGAGAAAATCCATGCAGAAAGAGAAAGCCCAAATAAGTATATATGGAATGACACTTTAATAAACAACAAAAACAGAGATTTTACCACTATAATATTTCTATATGGTAGTATATCCTTCTTTCCCCTAGTGCATGCACCATTGTTTCTTTTTCGTATACCTTTTTTTTGTGTGCGTGTCTGTGACAAATTGGAACGTGGTGAGGTAATGAATCGTTGGGATCTCCTCCCACAACTCAAAAAAAGAACTGAAATTCATTTGCTTTTTTTGAGTTGCCCCTATAAAAGCACTATATAATGGGATTCATATTTAATTCATAACTATGCAAAAATGAAATGGTGATACCTCAACTGTTATATATACGCCAGAAGCGCTGAATAAACTCGAACTTTTCTCTCCTTTTTTGTTGGTTTTGACCAAACCATAAGTTTTGAACCATACTAAAGTCAAGTTCGCTTTTTAATTTGTTGGTTAGGTCTGTTAGGTCAGCTTTGATATTGCAGGATGAACCATCACCAAGTTGGCCTGGCCTGTCAAGTCAGCTAGTTTTCTACTGACAACAAATAAAGGTGCACTTCTGTTGTTGAAGAACGGAAGATTGGCAGTTTAGGCATTGCCTATGTGGGGTAGTAATACCAAGTTTGAATCTCCTCATTCTTGCTTCAAAGCAGCTTACCTTACAACCTTAAGCTATATGCCTCTTGCTTTTTCGCTTATACCATTCTACTTATGGATTTCGACTACTCTTCTGATTCCTGTCGTGTGCATGCTTACTACTTTCCCATGCCGACGAATCCTGCTACCTAGTCCTATTCCTTTACCTGTGACAAGCTAGACTTTCCTTAACGTGACTCTACCTACGGCAAATCCTATTCCGCATATGCCTATCCCTATAATGCATATAGACAGAAGAATATTTAGAATGTATAAAGTAGTTGAAACTATTGACATATTATTATTATTAGTTGTGTTTCAAGCAGAAGCTTATTCGATACGCCGAATAAAGGCAAGAAGCAACTCCGTGAGCGCTGGAAGGAGTATTCAGAAATTGCTTGCGGCGGCAGGATTGCTTTTTGATCACTGGGCGGGCATTCATTATCTATGGGCTAGTGATCGATTTGGTCAGGCGACGTAGAAGTCAAATCAATGAGAGAGGGTCAAGTGCCAGGATCTTGGTTAGTTCAAAGGTGAGCCAAGCCAACTACAAGAAAGAGTTAGCGGCGGGTTCTGCTTCCAATTCCCATAGAAGAGGGAAGACTGAGTTATTTTTCCACCCTCCTTTAGGAAGGAATGCTGGCAAGGAAAGCATGAAATGAAGTTGCGAGAGCAGTTACTGATGAATCAGAGTTTGAGCAGGGGTAAGGACCTGGATGTTCAATATATCCTTCCGTGCGGTAAGGAAGCCCCTACCCCTATTTTAGAAGCAAGCAGCTTTACCGCTCAAGTAGAGATAACAGTGATCAAAGAAGAATGAAAGAAGGAAGTCTCCTAGCTCAATCAAGCCGTGGACCTCTCAGATTTTGACTAGAATTTACTCTACCCCGCTTGCTTGTTTCTAGCTAAAAAAAGAAGGAAATCTGTCTATATATGATAATATGAGCAGCCATCTAATAATCGTTGATAAAGAAAGGGCTAAAGGAAGTTAAAGAGTTCAATCAAAGAGTGTGTAGAGTAGTGAGGAAAATAAGTGCGGCTCAGTCATAAGTGTTAGTAATAGCATGAAGTAAGTTGTCGGTTCCAAGAGAGCATAAAAAGATCCGGTGACAAGGAGTAGATAAGTTTCGTAATCAAAACTTTGTATCAAGTCAAAATAAAGTTACGGTTACGGTAATAATAAAAGAGCAAATCCGATAAATCAAACTAAAAAGACTATGATCAGTTCCCCAAGGAAATGCGCCAGTTCGTCACAATCAATCTTCGAAAAAGTCGAGAAAAAAGAAATGCCGGCGGACTCAACATCTAATCTTTTCTAGGCTTTCTGTCTTTTACTATTACTATTCTATTTTAGAGAAAGGCATCCTCTCTATACTCTAAACCCTTATCGGGGAGAAGTCACTCCTCTAAGTGCTATATACGAGCAAAGGGAGGAGGTCTCTATGGATAGAGTTCTATCAGAACCCAACCCTGAAAGCTATGACATGGAGGGCCACAACTGATGAAGTGGCGGCTGCTAAAAGATCGGAGAAAGCGGAAAAACTCAGTAAGTAAAGAAGACTCGGTCCTATAATGCCGAGTTCCTAGTTCAAGTTATGGTTACTACCCGAAGAGGAAAGTGATTCAGATTATGAAGTTTCCGAGAGGCGCCTAAGGCTAAGATAAGGTTAACATGGGAAAGAAGAAGACAACAAGCTTATGGCTGGCAGCCTTATCATCGAATTCGATTTCCACCGAAAAAAACTGGTTGGTGAGAGGAATTGATGCTCAGTCAACTCCAAACGTAGTGAAGGATTTTCCGGTGGGATTGGAAGAATACGAATGTGGACAGAAGTAGCTGTCAGGCTTGGAACCTCATTCACATAGAGATAAAAAGACTGAAACCAAAAAGAATTACTAAAAAGAATGCAACAAAGAATCCAAAGGTAGGACCATAGGGGAATGAAAGGAGTTCTCAGAAATGGAGAAATGTACGCCCACACCAAGAAGTAGTTACCAGAGACTCCCCACAAATTATGTAAGGTAAAACCATAATCGATGTTGATGGTTGAGTTGGGTAATTATGGTATTCCATCCCAGCTTACTCTCGGGAGCAACAATTGGGCTCTTCTTATAAAGGCAATGTCAATTGAAGAATCAGTTACGTACGAGGGCAAAACCTTTAGGGGAAAAGGACGGTTACGGTATTTTTTATCTAGGATCTTGTGATCTATCAAACCCCATGTTTGAATACTCTTGTACTCGGCCCGGGACCAGCAACTCAAGCTTCAGACAGACGTCCTATTGACGAAGGAAGCCGCTACTCGAAAGCTTGAATACCTCCTTTCACTCTGATACGCCTAATCAATAAAGTGAATAGTTTCAGTTTTTTAAGTGCAAAATTGACAATTGAATAATTTACGACTATCCAGCAAGTTCCGAATTGCTGATCTTCCTAAACCTTATTCTATTAGAAATGCTTAGCGCCCTTGTTGGATGCATTTCAGAGAGGTGTACTCTTGCTTGCTCCACCATCCTGGCCGAAATACCAGAAGGCGTGGCAAAGCAGGTAGGAGTTCTCCGCCCCCCCTTGGGTACTGGATCTTTTTGTTACGAATCATCTGGTTCCTTACTAGAATTTCTATCCGGCTACTTGATGGAAGTAACTCATTTTGACAAGTGGGTGAGGCTGCTTCTTCTTTGGAAAAAGCTACTGATTCAATAAATGGGTGTTATGGATTGACCGACTCGTCTGGCACAAGAGAATCAAGCTCGGAAAAGGCTAAATGGCTTTTTTGGAAATCATAGACTTAGCAACTCGACTTCGTTTCCAGGAATTGGGCAAGAAAACCTAGGGAATCGAATCGGACAAGGAAGTGCCAGGTGGATCGACAGTTTATTTAAAGTAAACATTGAATGGAATGGACAAACCGGTCCTCACCATAGAAAAATGTGAACTTACAAGAGGGGAAGAGTCTAAACCACCAGACCAACCTATTGAAGAGACCAGGTATACCCTTTGTAACTCCCAAGCGGAGCCATATCCAGATAGAGAGAGCCACTTAAGTAATACTAAAAAAAAAGCTTCCGCCGGAACACACCTACTTCTATTTCCTAAATGCTATGCGGGCTAAAGACTATTGAAAAGCAATGCCGAACAAAAGAAAGAGAACACTTACTTGCTCTGACTGGACTGCTTCTTTCATTCAAAAGCGAAGCTAGAGAAAAAAGATCTTATTTATGGCGTCAAAAGAAGAATAGATTCGATTCGGAATTCTTATATATCCATCCAAGGTCCCATATTTCACATACATGGTACCAGACCGAGCAATCTGATCAAATGAATGAAATGATTTATCTCCTCAGCAAGCAATAGAAGTTCACTGACCTACCCTGTCTTTCCTAACCCAAGGTAGGATCGAGAGGAGAATAAGAGGACTCTTGCTAGTATAAGGGAGAATGAAAGCATTAGTGGAAAGATCTGTTCTTCGATCTGGTTCGCGGTGCAAGATAAAGAAAGCATACTTTGTTAGGTTGCCACAAGTCAAGGAAAAAACCATTCACTAAAAATGAAACTATATGAGAAAAGTAGTTTATTTAAATTAAAAAACGAAATAGAACGTTTTTTTTTAAGTGAAAGATAGCCAACAAAGACAAGGAAGAGAAATGGGTATTGTTCGAAATAGCAGACTCATCCTTCCTTCTTCCAAGTAGAGCTTGCTTATGTTCAATATTGGCAATAGCCAATAACCTGAAACATTCACTTTTGCTTTTGACTGAAATTATATCTTCTACTTTTCAATTCCATCGAAGAAAAGGGTCCCTTCCTCCACATCTCCGCAACCTCATTCCCCTTTCCCAACTGTGGATGCCAAGATGCTCTTGTGGATGGGCAATTGTTCACGGAGACTGCGAAGTGAGTCTAGATGTTGTTTTGGACTTACTTCCGGAATAGAGGGCCAAGGAGTTCGGAGTTCTCATTCCTGCAGAGACTTCGCCAACCGCTCACTACATGCGAAGTACCCAACTCAGAAGCAATCTCCACTCTAGCCGCACCAGACGCAATAGAGCTGCGAATTGCATGCATGAACCCAAGGAAGGGAGATTGCAAAGTTCTCGTGGCAGGAAGCAATCCTATTTCTATCTCAATCTCCGAGTCCTTCAACCAAGACTACGCGGAGATCTCACTCGAGCCGATCTATAAGAAACTTCTTTTAGTGTCCCAGACTAATGCACTTTATTTCTGAGTTTTCAGTTTTTAGGTTTGTGGTCAACAACATCCTCGTGTTCAAGACAGACCTCGCTCGAGTAATCTACCAAAAATTTGTGAGGTGTTCACAAAGCAGAAACTCCGCAGCAAACTGATGAAGTGCGAGCTTACAACTTCTAATCTGGTTTTTCATGGAGTGCGGCCATGTCCAACGAAGACATCAAAGCTGACCTCACGAAGATTGAAGTCACCGTCGGCTGGCTAGTTCCAAGGTCCATCCATGACTTACAGAGCTTCCCTGACCTCGCGTCTCATTATTGGAGTATAATTCGTTTCAGCACCTTGTTCTCTTTTTTTATGAAGCGCCTGAAGGACGATGTGTACCAATGGACCAACGAGGTTCAAGCCAGTTTTGAGCTCAACAAAAAGAAGATGAGACGAGTTCCGTTTCACGCATTGCTCAACTTCAACAACGTGTTTGCACCCAAGCTTGATATTTCGACTTTGCAGGTGCAATTCGTAAGTAACCAAGAAGATTTTGCAATTACCTTCTCCAATGTAGCTTTGAGACGTGCAATGAACCCTCGATGATAATTTCTTTGCCATTGTGCGAGCTGCGACCTATTGGAGGCACTACTACCTCGCCTTTGAAGTCTTTGAAGACGCCGAAGACTCTGGTTTCTACTCCGACTTTGAACTTTGACAAGAGTTCAATGAGCAGCCAATGTTGACTTGACGCTCATGATCAGAGACTTAAATTACAAGTGTGGAGTTCTAAAAGGTGTTCTGAACAGCTGCCACACTCCACGGAGTATCATTCAAGTGACTTTTTTAGGTTCCAAAGATGTCAAAGAGCTATACGGAGACCACGCAGTCCTCGTTATGCTACTCGAAATCTGTGTCAATACCCAGCCAGGATCGTATCTTGGTGTTTTTTGGAACAACAGAGCCAAAGAACTTCAAAGAGACACAGCGGAAATATGGTGAGCTCGAGAAAGAATTTGATCCTCGTCCTTGTCAGTTTCGGATGAAATTGATCTTCTTTCTTATTCTTTCTTTCATACCTTACACTCTAAAAGAGAGCACCGGATGATTTAACTTTCGTTACTGCGCTTTAACGACACCGGGAGCTCGATAAGTGAAGACACTTCATCAAATTCAAATAAAAGAAATTTGACCTCTTCTGACAGCAGGCGCAATTGCTGCGGGGAAACTTCCAAATGAAATTCAAGAGAGCCGTAGATAGAGTGAGTGCTAAACCTCTTTTTGATATATATTCGAGCAAGAGATACCGCAGAGGCAGAAGCACGCATTGGCGCTGCCAGAGAGAACTTCAGGAATTTGGAGAGGAGCAACTATGGACTCAAACTCGTCAACAGCTGCCTCTACTCACATCACGTATGGAGTGACTACTTGCCCTATAGTTGGAGATCAAGGGAAGGCGCCGGGGGATAATATTGAGATTGTATTCAAAATTGCTGGCCTTTTTGCTCTACACGTTAGTAGTGTAGAGCTGGGTATTCGAAGGGTACTTTTACACGAAAGGATGCTCGCAATCATCTAGATAAGTACAGGAGGAGCAAATTGAGGGCTATCGGAGGAGATGATGCTGTAACGCTCACTGAATATTTTGAGAAAAAAAAGTTGTCTGATCCTAATTTTTTCTTTAGTTACAAATTGACTGATGAGGGGCGTTTATGGAATATTTTCTGGGCTGATGGGCGTGGTCGTGCAGCCTACAAGTATTTTCATGATGTGGTTGTTATGGATGCAACATACCTGACAAAT